GTAAATGAAAAAAATAAAAAAAATTACCTAATCATTAGGCGTAGTCTTATATCATTAAGATTAGAAAGATGATTTTGATCATCAAATGCAAAAGATATTGGAACTTTATATCTTATCTTTGCTTTACTCTCAGGTTTAATAGGTACAGCCTTTTCTGTGTTAATCAGACTAGAGCTATCTGCACCTGGAGTTCAATTTATAGCAGATAATCAGTTGTATAATAGTATAATAACTGCTCATGCTCTTGTTATGATATTTTTTATGGTCATGCCAGCTATGATAGGAGGGTTTGGTAATTTTTTATTGCCGTTGTTAATAGGAGGAGCCGATATGGCATTTCCTAGGTTAAACAATATTAGTTTTTGGCTATTAATACCAAGTCTAGTATTATTTTTATTTGCTAATGGTATAGAGAATGGAGCAGGTACAGGCTGAACTCTCTATCCACCCCTATCAGGAATACAAAGCCATAGTGGACCCAGTGTAGATTTTGTTATATTTGCTTTACATTTATCTGGAATAAGCAGCTTATTAGGGGCTATGAATTTCATATCTACTATTCTTAACATGAGATGTCCAGGTATTAGATTACATAAGTTAGCACTATTTGGGTGAGCTGTTGCTATAACAGCTGTATTACTTCTGTTATCTTTACCTGTGCTAGCCGGTGGAATTACTATGATATTAACGGACAGAAACTTCAATACATCTTTTTTTGAAGTAGCTGGTGGTGGTGATCCTATATTATATCAACATCTTTTCTGATTTTTTGGTCACCCAGAGGTTAAATTTGTAGGCCTCTTAACATTGCTGTATGCTGGGACCACTTTGTTACAAAGTTTTAGATACTCCATCGGACACGACATAGTGAAAAAGCTAAAACAAAAAAGTAAATCAGCAGGTAACATTTCATTATACGGAACAAACACAATGAGTGGAACCTCAGAGACTCTACGCAATGGAATTGTAGTAAATTCAGAACATGTAAAACGTACATCAAGACATGTTCCTAAACACTTGAAGCCTCTTAATAATGGACAATTAGGTCATTATTTAGCAGGTTTAATTGATGGTGATGGTCATTTTAGTAAAGCTCAACAATTAGTCATAGTATTTAGCTCTCCAGATGCATTTCTTGCTTATTATGTAAAAGAAAATTAGGTAATTGTAATGTTAGAAAAGTGAAAGATAAGAACGCATATATTTTAATAGTGTCCAAAAAGGAAGGAATACTAAATGTGCTTAACTTAATAAATGGTAAATTAAGGTCAGAAAATAGATTTAATCAAGTAATTGATGATATATTAAATGATGTTAAATATAAGGATATAAATATTAATTTTACTATGAACTTGACCAACGATTTTAACAATCACTGATTAGCAGGTTTTTCTGATGCAGATGCTAGTTTTCAAGTTAAGATTATTAATCGTACTACGAGAAACAAGCCAGAAATAAGATTAAATTATCAAATCGATCAAAAGAATAATATACTATTAACGAAAATAAAAAATTATTTAGGTGGTAATATTGGATATAGAAAATCCCAAGATACTTACTATTATGGTTCTACTAGTTTTGGTTCTGCTAAAAACGTTATAGAATATTTTAATCAATTTAATTTACAGTCTAGAAAACATATAAGTTATTTAAGATGAAGAAAAGTCTATACATTAATACAAGATAGAGAACATTTAACAGATAAAGGCTTAATAAAAATTCTAATAATAAAGTCCTTAATTAACTACCATGAATAAAATACTACAATTTAAGATAAAGTCCTAACAAGAATATAAAAGTTTTTGAAAATTAATGGGAACAGACTTTGATTTAAAGTTGATGCTGTTCTCTTAATTAAAATATTCGCTACATATTAATAATACCAGGTTTTGGAGTAATTAGTACTACAATATCAGCCAGCTCAAATAAGAGCGTATTTGGTCAAGATGGCCCTTTAAATAAAAATTTAATGCAACAAACTATACGCAGGAACTTAATAGTTATTATAGTGCAAGCTACTTTTGTTTATTATTTATCTAAATTTAATATAAAGCTACAAAATGTAAGAATGTTTGTACAAGAAATATTGTTTCCTATTAAGAACCCGCCGATAACCAAAGCACCAAGTAACATGTTTATGTGATACTTGAAATCTAAGACTTCACTGTCTAAAAGATTAAGCATGTGAGTAGGAATCTCAGAGGCCATACGTTTGTTTTCAACCAAAAACGAAATTAAATTATCAGATCAAAAATTTTCTCAATGATTAGCAGGAATAATAGATGGAAATGGCTGTTTTCAATTATCAAAAAAAGGATATGCCAGTCTAGAAATAATCATGGAAACTCGCGACAAACATTGTTTATATTTGATTAAACAGAAATATGGAGGATCCATTAAGGTAAAATCCAATGTTAATTGACTAAGGTATAGATTACACGATAAAAAAGGTCTAATCTTACTTATTAATAAAGTAAATGGTTTGTTAAGAAATCCTGTCCGTATTTTGCAATTAGGAAAGGTATGTGATAAATATAATATTTATTTAAAACCATGTGAAACACTAATATATGATAGCGCATGGTTATCTGGTTTCTTCGACTCAGACGGAAGCATTTATATAAATACACTATCTAGCCAGGTTTTTATCACTGCCACTCAAAAAAATAGATTTATTTTAGATGACTTAGTTAATTTATATGGAGGTATTATATATCCTATGGTAAAAGTAGGAGCCTTTAAATGAACAGTTTCCAGAAAAGACGAGATAACCAGGCTTATTGGATATTTCAATTTAAATCCTTCTAAGTCCGCTAAACAAAAAAGGTTAAAGCTTTTAGATAAATATTACAATCTTAGAAGTCAAAAAGCTCATTTAGCTTCTCCTAATAGTCTACTAACTAAAAACTGAAATAAGTTTTTAAAAGATTGAGAAAATTATAAATAAGTTGAAAAAGAGATGGTCCATTTACTTTAGTTATTTATTATTATTATTTTAAAGTAAAATAGTATCTTGGTATGGTATACGCCATGATGTCCATAGGTGTTCTAGGTTTTGTTGTCTGATCGCACCACATGTATAGTGTTGGTCTAGACGTGGATAAAATTGTGTTCACGGTAAAAATCTTGCTGTATGCTGGAAACTCCTGTTTAAGTGGTCCACTCGTATTAATTACGTTAGGTAAAATCTGCTTAGAGTATAATAAACTACCAGGACAATCAGCAGGAAACTTTGGTTTTAGTGCAAATGCTACGGCTGACACTAAAAATACTTATAATAGTTATACTAAACTTTCTTCTATTTCTGAACATGTATGTAAACATAAACCTTACCTTACTGATACTGAGTTTGGTTATTTTTTAACTGGCTTAATAGAAGGGGACGGTTGATTTGGTAAAAAGCAGTTATACATCATTTTTGCTGATAATGATGTAGCACTAGCTTACTATATCAAAAAACGAATAGGTTATGGTAATGTTTACAAAATTAAAAACAAAAAAGCAGTTAGATATATTTGTAAAAATGCAAAAGGTTTATCATACATTTTATCTTTAATTAATGGTAAATTTGTAAGTAAACCTAAATATGAACAATTACTTAAACACAATTATGATGTAGATTTTAATTATACCATATTGCCACCCTTAAATTGTTTGTCATTAGATAACCATTGGCTGGCGGGCTTTACCCAGGCGGATGGTTGCTTTCATATCAGCGTTATAAAAAGTAAAACACATAAAACGGGATTTAGTGTCAGATTAGAGTTTTCTTTAAAACAAAATGACGCTGTACCCTTAAAACTTCTATATGATACAGTTAAAATGGGTAATCTTTCTCAATATAACACCGGCATATGGTGCTACAAAAGTACAGGGTTTAAAACTGCACAGGTTCTAATTAATTATTTTGATATATATAAAGTGTTTGCTGGTAAATATGTAAACTATCTGAAATTCAGAAAAGTGTACATTATGATAACTAATGGTCAACACTTGGAAGTAAAAGGTATAACTAAGATAAAAAGTATTGCAACTAAAGGATCCTCAGAGACAAGTACGCAAGAAGTCAATCTGTAAAAGGACTGGCTAAGATACTGTCCAAAATTCAATGACAAGAGCGTATTTCACAGCTGCTACTTTAATTATAGCAGTGCCTACTGGAATTAAAATATTCAGTTGGTTAGCTACATGTTACGGAGGATCTTTTCAGTTAACACCTTTCATGTTATTTGCCTTAGGATTCGTATTTATGTTCACAGTTGGAGGGTTAATAAACCACTTAGCTCTCCCTTTAAAGATTACTATTTGCTGGCAACTTCTAACAATTACATTACTCGTTATCTTAATGATCGCAGTGATAATATGTGATTTTGAACAATCAGCAGGAAACCAACAGATTAAGTTCTCAGTAGGATCCTCAGAGACTATACGTAATCCGCTACATAGCAGTTTACTTGCTATTAGTGAAGATAGAGTCCATGAAATAAAATATAAATTAATGCTTCTTGCTACACAGCACACTTTGCGTAGTGTGGAGCACAAAAACAATTGTAGGAAATTTAGTAGTAAATATCTAAATAATAAAGGAGACAATATTGATAATTTAAAGCCTATAAATGTTTATAATAATTTTAAAGAAAGTAGAAGTTTAATATTAAAACAAGAAAAAGATAAATTAGGTATATACTGCTTAGTCAATAATGTAAATAAACATACCTATATTGGTAGTTCTATACATTTAGCTAATAGAATGAAAAATTATCTAAATCCTGCTTTTTTAAAGAGTAAACAAAATATTAATATGCCTATCACAAAAGCTTTGCTAAAATATGATACACACAATTTCTCTCTTTGAATTTTAGAATATGTAGATATAAATAACATATCTATTAGAGAAACCTATTATATAACAAGTGTAATGCCCTATTACAATGTATTAAAACAAGGTTATTCTTCTTTGGGTTATGTGCATACAGAAGAAACTAAAAAATTATTATCTGAATTAGCCAAAAACAGGGTACATTCTTTTGAAACTAAAAGTTTAATAGCTAGGCGTTTAACAGGAGAGAATAATCCTTTTTATAACAAAAGTCATTCTATTGAAAGTAAAAGGAGAATAATGGAGGCGAGATCCGCGTATTCAGTATATGTATATGATTCTTATAAACATTTACTAGTAATATTTCCATCAGTGTTATCCTTGTCAAAGTTAATTAAATGTAATCATTCTACTTTAGTAGAAGTAATAAAAGATAACAAATTATTTAGGGGTGAATGGTACATGAGTAATATTCCACATAATATTGATGATACACCTGTAATAAAGGACATATATTCAGAAGAATGTAAAAAACTTATTGAGGCCTTTAATAATAACAGTCATATAAAAAAAGCTATATTTGTATATGATATAGATATGAACTTTATAAATAAATATGATGGAGTAATGGCAGCAGCTAGATCCTTAAATTTTAGCCATGAAGCTATAAAAAAAAAAGCTTTGGCTAAGGAAGTATATAATAATTATTATTTTAGCTATGAACGTATGGATAATAGTAATAATACTCTAGTTAAAAAATAAAGCATATTTAGTAGTTGCTTGCTATATAACATAGCATTAGATTAAAAATTTTGTATTAAAAAAAAGGTATTATATATACTTTAGTTTTCTTTATATTAGTAATATTTTAATGCCATACTTCGTATAGCAATACTAATTTCTTATTTAAAGTTAATGTGAATTTAACTTTAATTGTTTGTTAATTTATAAATTATTCGTAAGTGGTGTTGTTTTAGCTAACGCTTCACTTGATATAGCATTCCACGATACTTACTATGTAGTAGCTCAAATGGGCCTAGATAATATATCTTTTTTTAAATATTATTTTGAAATTGACTATATGCTGGAAACTATGTTTTTTGTGTATTGTTTACTATTTATTAATACGTTTTGTCTTTACAAACTAGACCACAGTAGGTATAATATACTTTTAAGTAGTGAAAATAACAGTACAAAATTATCAATAAAGGATATAAACATACAATCAGCAGAAAACTGTAAAGGATTCTCAGAGACTGTACGTCAATTGCCAGATACTAAAGATTATAAATTTTGAAATTGATTTGCGGGGGTATTAGATGGAGACGGTAATTTTGATATTAGAAAATCTCCTAGCAATGGTAAAAAAGTTGTTAAACAAATTAGAATTAAATTACATAACAGAGATATTAGAATATTAACACGTATCCAAAATTATTTACATATGGGTAGAATTAGATCTGACAAAAACAAACCTTATTCTATATTTATAGTGTCTACTAAAGAATCTATGAATTATATTTTAAATGGTGTTAATGGTCTTATTAGATTAAAAGTCCCCTCGTTTAAACAGGCGTGTGCTTTGTCTAATATTGGTTATATTGAGCCTGATTATAATATAGCCTTATATGACCCTTATTTTTCAGGCTTAGTAGATACTGATGGTAGTGTAGTATTTAATTACTCTGGTAACAGAATAGAATGCAACTTAGAGTTTAAATATAATGAGTACAGCTCAAAATTAAATTTCAATAATACTATACCCAAGTGTAAACCCTACATAATAAAACGTAGTAAATCTTCTAATATGCAAGGTTCTAAACAATTTTTATCTATCGCTTTTAAATTTCAAAATGTTAATGCTATGCTATTTATATATGACTATTTCATGCATAATAGATTATATTGTGATATGAAGTTTTATAGAGTTACAAAAATTAAACCTTTTATAGAGATTAGAAAATACAAAACATCACCTATAAATAGTATAGAACATAAAATATACTCAGATTTTGTCATTAATTGAATTAAATATGAAAATCCTTTATGATATAAAGTTACTTTCATATCTAATTTACAACAATAAATAGTTTAGCATTACTGGTAATGATACAGTCCAATATAAGACAATATTTTTATCTTATACACTAATTTTTTCATTTAGATTGTTAATTTTTTCATTTCTTGTGTTAATTATTGCATTTCTTGTGTTAATTAAAGCATTTAAATTTTTATTATTGATGTTAGGACAAAGTACGATGCGTAATATAACGTTATATATTATATTTATCATATTTTGTTTTGTACTAATGTGTCATTTTTCAGAACCCTTATATGCAGAATCATTTACTGATCAAATGGATAGAGGGGCTATAGCTAGAACTCCTTTATTGCAACCCGGGCAAACTTTAGCAACTCTTCCACCTGGCCTATATAGGGTTACAGGTGGTCATGTTAATGTAGGTTTTTTACCTAAAGGCAGTGTAATTAAAATAATTGGTGTTATGGTGGATCAATACCCCACTACTTTAGCGGGGTGAAATTACCAACATGGTAACCAACCTATTAATATAAACTTTGCAAAAGTTCTTTATGAATTAAGTGCAGCGGGTAAGAAAACATGTAGCTATAGTAGTTTAGATTATGCTTATGGTGGTAGAGATCTTGTGCAAGCAAATCTTAATTCCCAATATCTCCAAGGTTTTAAAACTGCTAGGGGATTAGGTGTTAATTCAGAAAATTATGGGGAACTCACTATAACAAAAAAAATTTTAAATGCTTTAGCTGAACAAGAACATTAAAAAAATTAACTATCAAAGAAAATATTACCAATAGCATTTCCACTACGTATTATCAATGGGTGCTGTTTTTGCACTATATAGTGCCTGATATTTTTGAATACCCAAAATACTAGGTGTTGACTATAACAGATCTTGGGGAAAAGTACATTTCTGAATCTTATTCATAGGGGTTAATGTTACGTTTTTCCCTCAACACTTTCTAGGTTTGCAGGGTATGCCTAGAAGAATAAGTGATTATGCTGATGCTTTCGCAGGTTGAAACATGATATCTAGTTTTGGTTCTATAATAAGCGTGACAGCAACTTTATTGTTCTTACACGCATTATATATACAATTGACAATAGGTAAACCTGTATCAGGTTATGTTTGACATATGCCTAGCTATTTTTTCGATGCATTACAAGCTCTTATCATTAGATCATTTGATTCCTTAGAGTGAGCATTAAGTAGCCCACCTAAACCTCATGCTTTCGTAAGTCTGCCTGTACAAAGTGGATTGCCTCCACGTAAACTTAATAGATTCTGAGCTTTTATAAAACAAATATGGGTTAATGTTTATACAAAAAAATTCATATTTAGTTTTATAATAGTATTCTTTACAGGTTTTATTAGCCGGTATATTATATTAAAGTATTACGATATTAATGTTTTTACCGATATATTCAATATAGCTTCTATTTTATATTATGTTGGATTAAGCGTATATATACGTTTACTAGGTGAAATAATCAATGAGTTATTAAAACCCACTGAAACAATAACAATGTTGGCTTCTATTATCCCCCCAGCTGGGGGCAATCCGCCTATGGGTGGTGCAGGCGCGAATGCACCTGCACCTGCAGGTGCAGGTGCAGGTGCAGGTGGTGCAGGCGCGAATGCACCTGCACCTGCAGGTGGTGCTAATGCCCCCGTAGGTGGTGGTGTTAATAACACAGGTGCGAATGGTAATTTAAAGGCAGGTAGAATAAATGGACCTATGCAGATCGAGAGAGGTTCAATAAGTAAATCATACTGGACTTGTGTTTTTGAAACTCTGCAGAGGCAAGCAAGCTTGGGTCTTATTAAATTTTCTAATTTAAGTTTCTCAGGTAGTGATCAAGTCGATATAGTGAACTTTTTAAAAAGTAGACACCCTGAGTTATATGCTAAAATTGTCCCTAATGCTCCCTATGCAAACGTTCCCAGGGAGAGATGAGAAAATCTGGGGAACACTAAAGCTTTTAGAGATCTTTTTAGAGAAGCTGGAGAAAGAGATAACCGTAGAAATGCTGGAGAAGAAGAATAAGTGATTATGCTGATGCTTTCGCAGGTTGAAACATGATATTTAGTTTTGGTTCTATAATAAGCGTGATAGCAACTTTATTGTTCTTACACGTATTATATAAACAATTGACAATAGGTAAAGCTGTATTAGGTTATGTTTTATATATGCCTAGCTATTTTTCCGATGCATTACAAGCTCTTATCTTTAGATCATCTGGTTCCTTAGAGTGAGCATTAAGTAGCCCACCCAAACCTCATGCTTTCGTAAGTCTGCCTGTACAAAGTGGAAACTTTTGATTGATTAATAGAACTATTTAATTAACTAGCCTTTATACTTTAGCCTTACAAATCAGATTGTTGCCATATAAAATTATCAAGACAAGGAGGCAAAATATCTGGTTGTTGTCACTGTATTACGCGGGGTTGGGGCGTAATACCTTGTATATATATCTCTTCATATGCTTATTACTAGTCTAGAGCTAAGTATACCTTAATGTTAATACCTAGCTATATATGTTTAACATGTAAATGTAGAAGCATTAAACCATATAAGGCTGGATACAGTTAGCTAGACAAGTAAAACTTTAAAATTTTACTCTTTTTTATGCGTATCTTTTACATGTATTAATTAAAGTAAAATAAAAATTTTTTTGTTAAAACATTTTATAATTAGTTTTTATATTTTATCTATCAGCTTTATTTATTTATACTCTATTATCTATTAATTAATAGTAAAATATTTTTGAAACGATCATAAAGTATTATAGCCATCTTATGATGATAAGCGTTTTTTTACTCATTTCTATGTATTTATAGTGACAGCTCATAATATAGTTAGAACATTGTTCAATAGCCTAAACACTTTTGTCATTAATTAAATTTTTGGATTTTTTTATTTTAGGTCATTATAACTATTTTCCTTGTTTTATCTACTAGATAATAGTGAACTAGTATGTTACATATGACCATATTTATATGTTACATGTAAGTTTATAACTTATGGTTTTTAAAGAAAATACATGATATATATACATTTAATTTCCTTGTTTTTTATTTTAATTTCCTTATTTTTTATTTTAATTTCCTTATTTTTTATTTTAATCTTAATGATAATTTTTAGCCTAGTCTGACTAAGGTTTATATGTTATACAATCTAATAATTATACTATTGTGGTGAATATTATTTGTTTTTTAGTACACGCATTACATTGCAAAATATAGAACTAGTGGATATATATTAGTTCTCCAATGTTTAATAAATTGTTATTACAATTGCCCTGTATTACGGTGGACACTTTATACACTACCTTATTTTCATATAGGCATTTATATAAATACTTATACGATTTTTAAAATTATGTGTATTTAATCAAATAGATATAATAATCAAGCAATATTTATTTAACCTTTCACAATAAGTAGATTAAATCATATAAAAGTATATTTACTTGTAGACATAAGGGTATAGAAATAACATTTTTATGATAAATAATAGAGACCTTAGTTTAATAGCTAGAATCTATGACTCTTAATCATCAATATGTGGGTTCAAATCCCACAGGTCTTATTGATCAATTTAATACATTAACTTATTGCCTACAATATATGCATACATACAGACAAACAATAGTACACGTAATGTAAAAATAATTGGGTTTAAATTGGTGGATCTAATGCAAGTAACGCAAACATTAATGATAACAACAAATTTAATAGGTATTATGTTAATAAATAGCACCTTGAATAGTGGTTTATTTTCAGATAACTTAACGTATCTATTAGTAAGTGAATAGATATTTTCAGTGTAATCCGGATATACAGTCGAACATTAGTCTGTAAATCCAAACCCATGGTTTGCAAATCCAAATCAAAGGTCTGCAAATACAAACAGTTAGCAGATACATGGATCAAAGGGGTGCGTAGCAGCAAATCCATCAATCAAACGGCTAGCAGATCTATCATAAAGGCGGGTAACAGATAAACCATACAGGCGAAAAGCTATATAAATATCGGAAGCATAATGCGAACCCTACCCTTCTATATTAATTCGATGTATTTTGTCTAGATTACCCGAGACTCCCTGGTAGAGAAAAATATTCTTAAATTTTGGTTATGAGTTGGAATATTAGATAAAAATCTAGTCCCTTTTACGTTTATATAATAATAATAATAATAATAATTAATAATTTGTACATTTTCTATGTTATAAGTTTCTATTAAATGTATACATACATGATAAATGTAGTAGATGTTTGAGGCTTTGCTTATAGAAAGTAAGCATAATACCTAAGTCGGGTAAAATTACATAGCCGGCTATTTATTAAAACTTATACGAAAATTCATTTTTTTGTTAACTTAATTTTTTAATAAGACATATACTTTTTCTGTATACTGCCTGTAGAATTAGGCTTATACTATGTAAGCAATCAAAAAAGTACATTGGCTTATTATTTCTAGTTTCTAGCTGATACATTGTACTGTTTACGAAGTAAAGCTGCTGCTAACATTTAAAGCTGCGCTGGCGCCAGCTACATAATAATGCGTGCTTACGAAGTTATGCAGGCATAAGTTTGTGTGCTTACCTAGTTATGCAAGCACCACGCCATACAGCTTAATTTCACTTAGCATGTCAAAGGTTTTGCAGGTACTTAGTATTACCATGTATATAGCATTACGAAGTAAAGCATATTTACGAAGTTATGCAAACCAATCAATAAAAGATTATATACTTTCTTTTACATTATGTTATATTTATCCTTACTGATTTCTATTGTAGAAGTTTTAATAGTAACTGTTCCCGTTTTATTAACCGTAGCATTTGTTACGGTTGCTGAAAGAAAAACTATGGCAAGCATGCAAAGAAGATTAGGCCCCAATATAGTGGGATACTATGGTCTTTTACAAGCATTAAGCAGCCCACCTAAACCTCATGCTTTCGTAAGTCTGCCTGTACAAAGTAGTATGAACTTTAGATTAATTAGTACAATTTCTTTATTTTTACTAACTGTTTTCTTTACACTTGCACTTAGATGGCCCTTTAAAACTATATTTGGCCAGTTAGATATGCTGGCATATTATCCTTTTATCAATACATTCTTATCACTAGTTTTAGCTTTTTGCATGGCTAGCGCTTCGCTTAAAGAGTTATCGAAATCTAGAATAGTATTTATCATAGCTATGGGTGCGGTATTACCTTTATTAGTCTTCTTTGTAACTAACAATTTGGATAGGGTATGCTTCTGTATTACAGCACTTGCTGATTTATATACATCAATCACTCTGATCTTTTATCCTATAGAATGGGGCAATCATTTATTAGCTTCGTCGTCTGGTGGTAATACAGGCAGCTCTACTGGTGCAGGGATTGGCAGCTCTACTGGTGCAGGGAGTGGCAGCTCTACTGGCGCTGGTGTAGATAGCTCTTCAGGTAATACTTCTATCCAAGAAGCTATAAAAGAGAACGATGAAGCTATAAAAGCTACTCTGGATAAATATAATAAAGCTGTTTCGAGAGCAAATAGACTTACATCGGTAGAAATTCAAAGATCTGTTTTGGAGACATCAATTGAAGGTGCTAAAAAGCAGATAGAAGACAAATGTAGAGAGTTATCAAAAACTTTTGAGGAGACGGAGAATGAAATAAAGACTATGGAAAGATATTTTAGAGAACAATTTGAAATTGAGGTTGAAACACAGAGATTGTTAAAAGATTCTGCTAATTCTCCGTATGCAAAATTATGGGAAAAAAAGATAGGGTCTCCTGGTGTATTATTAGATTTAGTACAGAAGTCAGGTGCGCATGCTATTGATCAACTAGACAAGGATCAAAAAACAAGTATATATGATAAATGTTTCGGAGCAATAAATTACGAATGATACCATCCACAAATGGGTCTAACTCAAAGATTAAGCAAGCATATAGCGTACCAAAACGTTCTGGCCCGAATTGAAGTGGAACAGGCAGCATTGGATGCAATAAATAAGCGTAACCCTAATGAAAGTTCTGAACAAGATATAGAAACTACTAGAGCTAACCTGAATCTGGCTAAGCTACTTATATCAAATAAATTAGCCGAGTTGAGGGGAGAATTTAATAGTAAGGAACGTAAAAGGTGAGCAAAACATTTCTACTCTGATGGAAATACTTATTATCGACCTCAGGGTGATGAGGAAAAAACTGTTAATTGACCTATAAACCATGATAATGATGTTGACTAAGCATGCATGGTGTATACTAGTAAAACGTGATTATAATGCCAGGTGTATATCTTATTTCTATCTAATTAACTAGCCTTTTGTACCTTAACCTTACAAATCGGGTTGTTGCTATATAAGATTATAAAAAGCAAGGAGGCAAAATATCTGGTTGTTGTCACTGTATTGCGCGAGGTTGGGGCGTAATACGAACCCCCTCTATAATAATTCGATATATTTCGTCTAGATTACCCGAGTCTCCCTGGTAGAGAAAAATATTCTTAAATTTTGCTTATGAGTTGGAATATTAGATAAAAGTCTAGTCCCTTTTACGTTTATATAATAATAATAATAATTAATAATTTGTACATTTTCTATGTTATAAGTTTCTATTAAATGTATACACACGTGATAAATGTAGTAGATGTTTGAGGCTTTGCTTATAGAAAGTAAGCATAATACCTAAGCCGGCTAAAACTACATAGCCGGCTATTTATTAAAACTAATACGAAAATTCATTTTATTGTTAACTTAATTTTTTAATAAGACATGTACTTTTTTTCTGTATACTGCCTGTGAAGGTAAGCTTATATTATGTAAGCAATCATAAAAAGTACATTGGCTTATTATTTCTAGTTTCTAGCTGATACATTGTACTGATAATGTACTAAAACTGCTGCTAACCTTTATAGCTGCGCTGGCGCCAGCTACATAATAATGTGATTGCATAACTTTGTGAGCACCACACCATATAGCTCAATTCCACTTAGCAGGTCAGAAGCTATGCAGGTACTTAGTATTACCATGTAGACAGCATTACGAAGTAAAGCATACTTACGAAGTTATGCAAACCAATCAATAAAAGATTATATACTTTATTTTACATTATGTTATATTTACCCTTACTGATTTCTATTGTAGAAGTTTTAACAGTAACTGTTCCCGTTTTATTAACTGTAGCATTTGTTACGGTTGCTGAAAGAAAAACTATGGCAAGCATGCAAAGAAGATTAGGCCCCAATATAGTGGGATACTATGGTCTTTTACAAGCATTTGCAGACGCTTTAAAGCTTTTACTGAAAGAATACGTTTCCCCTACGCAAGCTAATTTAGTTTTATTTTTTCTTGGACCTATAATAACGTTAATATTTTCTTTGTTAGGATTCTCTGTTGTACCTTATGGGCCCGGGTTGGCTATCTCGGATTTTAATCTGGGTATACTTTATATGTTAGCTGTTTCTTCTTTATCTACGTATGGTATATTATTAGCAGGTTGATCTGCTAATTCTAAATATGCATTTCTGGGATCATTAAGAAGTACAGCTCAATTAATTAGTTATGAGTTGATTTTAAGTTCAGCTATTTTACTTGTAATATTGTTATCAGGTAGTTTAAGTTTAACTGTTAACATTGAATCTCAAAAAGCAGTATGATACATCATACCACTATTACCTATATTTATCATATTTTTTATAGGGTCCATAGCAGAAACAAATAGAGCTCCCTTTGATTTAGCCGAGGCTATTGACTAAAAACAATATGATTTGGTCTCGTAAAAGATTGCTATATGCTGGAAAACCTTAATATTATAAGACAATCAGCAGGAAACAAACAGATACTAAGGTATCCTAGTAGAATCTTCAGAGACTACACGCAATCATTAAATACAAATTTATATTGTATTTAATAAAATATAGTCCAACCTTATATGTGAATGTAAAAATAATATATATATAAGAAATCTAGGTTGTGTACAACTAACACTTATAAAATAGGATTCCGTACCTATATCGAACAAAAAAGAGGCTATTCTAGTTTTATTACTAGATCTTTTTCTTCCTCTCAATCGTTGGACAATTTATCTACTCCTGTGCCTATAAAAGCTTTTCATAATTTAAATAATAATGAAACGGTTACTTCATATAATAAAATATTAAGAAATAAAGCAGGTATATATTGTTTTGTAAATACTGTAAATAATAAGCGATATATAGGTAGCGCGAAGGATTTATACTTAAGACTTATTGAACATCTTGCAAACAAAAAATCTAATATCGCTTTACAAAATGCTATATTAAAATATGGCTTAAATAAGTTTGAGTTTTGTGTTTACGAATATTTTACTTATCATAGTAAACTGGCAAGTAATAAAGCTTTAACAGACTTAGAAACAAGTTATATTAAAAAATATCCCTTTGATAGCTTGTATAATTTTATGAGAACAGCTACAAGTATTGAAGGCTATAAACATACAGACGAAGCTAAATTAAAAAGATTTGAGAATAAATCTAATCATCCTATGTACGGTAAATCACATAAGGAGGAAATTTTAAAATTGATAAGTAAACCAGGTGAGTTGAACCCTATGTTTGGTAAATAACATAGTGAAGAAGCAAAGAAAATGATAAGCGATAGATTAAGTAATTATAGAAACGGTGTAGGTATATTTGATTTAAAAAATAATCTAATTAAAAACTTTAAAAATAATGTTGAATTAGCCAAGTATTTAAATATATCTAAAGTTACAGTTGGTAAATATTTAAATTCATGCCTTATTTATAAAAAGCAGTATAGATTTAAAGTGAATAACTAATAAATAAACTAAAAGGTTTATTTCTCTTATATATATATTACACAAGGAATCAGAGTTAGTTAGCGGTTTTATGACAGAACATGCGGCAGTTATCTTTGTTTTTTTCTTTCTAGCTGAGTATGCTAGTATTGTTCTTATTTGTATACTGACAACTATACTTTTTTTAGGTGGCTACATAGTTAATTTCATACCCCTCATATATTTATTTAAAGAAATTGATCCCTATTTATATGTTAATATTATAAACTCAGCTTATGAAACTCTATTGTCTCATCCTATAATAGAAGGAATGGTGTATGGGCTTACATTAGGGTTAAAATCCTGTATAATGATATTTATTTTTATATGGGCTAGAGCCTCATTTCCTAGAATACGTTATGACCAATTGATGTCATTTTGTTGAACAATACTTTTACCCCTTGTACTGGGTTTTATTTTTTTATTTCCTTGCATTCTTATTAGCTTTGATTTAATACCTAGTAATGTGCATTTACTATAAACTATATAGTGTTTGACGCATGCATCATACTAGCCACTGCTCATACTCAACCGCCTTTAATTTTGATCTTTTTTTATGCTTACGTAGTATAATACTACGTGATTTTTCCTTTTTAGTATGAAAAAAAAATCAACTAAGTTGGAAGGGACTATTTTTAATCAATCATAGAATTAAAATGGGTATGATAAGACGTAAAAAAAATAAATATAAAGTAAGTATTATTTACATGTGTAACAAAAGCTAACATACAGGTAGCAAAAAATACGCATATACCTTATATCAATCTAGTTAATAAATAAGACATTCACAAGATAAAACCTCTAGAATCTTACTGCATGTTTGCATGCAACCAATAAGTATTAATAACTAAGTAACCCTGCAAAAATAGAAATTTAACAGTTTGATATTGATACTACGTACACTTTTTTCGCAAACTTTACTTTGTTAGCATATAGTTTGATGGTTACACCATCGATACACCCTAGTATAATTATTAATATATGTGTAAATAGTTAACAATATAGGTAATAAAAGTATTATGTGGTAAATTTTTTATATGATATATGTATCGTGATAATAATACTAATACTATTAATACCTTTGGCAGGAGTACTGATTATTACCACGTTAATGCACAATGTGAAACCTGACGCTATTAGTGGCGATATCTATAAAGCAAAAATTAAAGCTGTTACTGGCAATAAGGACGAAGATCCAAATGTGAAGGAAGCAGTGCTTAATTCTGGGGATTCTTATTCTGCATTTGCTGGTACGAATGCAGATGTGAGTTATAATAGCGAGTTAGACCACCAATCCCTACCGCTAACACAAACAAAACTTTCAGAAGTAAAAACAGTCAACAAACCACGCATGTTAAAGCCTAATGTGCCAATGGTTAAATATATAACTACATGAACGAACATCTCCCTTAAATCTACAGCATTGAAAACATCAATATTAGCCTTATTTGTATCCTTAGTGTTATTTGCATTTTTTGATTTCACTAACAATCAATTTCAATTTGTACAAGAATATCATGAAGTAAATACCTTTAGTTTTTATTTAGGTGTAGATGGTTTATCTATATATTTTGTCTTGTTAACAACAATAATAATGCCTATTGCATTGTTATCGAATTGAACATCTATATCCCACAACTTGAGATCGTTTCTTATAACAATATTGTTGTTGGAAACACTACTATTGTGCGTGTTTCTAGTACTAGATATTTTATTGTTTTACATTTTTTTTGAAAGTATATTACCTCCTTTGTTCATATTGATAGGGTCTTTTGGTTCAAGCAACAGGGTAAGAGCTAGTTTTTACTTATTTTTATACACACTTCTGGGTTCTTTATTTTTATTATTATCTATAGTTACAATGTCTTCCATAATAGGAACTACTGATTTTGATGCTTTATATAAAACTAATTTAAACTATTATACTCAATTTTTTTTATTTTGTGGTATTTTTATAGCTTTTGCAGTTAAGACACCAGTAATTATTTTAAATACTTGACTGTTAAAAGCTCATGTTGAATCACCATTAAGTGGTAGTATAATATTAGCAGGGATAGTTCTTAAACTAAGTTTATATGGTATACTTAGATTAATATTACCATTATTACCAAAAGCTTGTTTAAATTACACTTATCTCATATATTTGATTGGTGTTATTACTATTATATATGCTAGTATAAGTACATTAAGAACGATAGATGTAAAAGAGCTTATAGCATATTCATCTGTATCACATGCTGCAGTTTACCTTATAGGTGTTTTTAGTAATACAATACAAGGTATAGAAGGAGGGATAACATTGGGTTTAGCTCATGGCTTTGTGTCTTCTGGCCTATTTATTTGTGTAGGAGGTGTTTTATATGATAGATCTTCTACTAGACTGATAACTTATTATAGAGGTATGGCCCAAATAATGCCCTTGTTTTCTATTGTTTTGTTCATACTATGTTTGGGTAATTGTGGTGTTCCTCTTACCTTAAATTTTGTAGGTGAATTTTTATCATTATATGGAGCGTTTCAAAAGTCTACAATATTGGGAGCTTTAGCTAGTTCATCTATTATATTTTCTGCTGCTTATACCATTTACATGTTCAACAGAATAGCTTTTGCTGGATCATATTCTAAATTTTTCAATGTAAATGTTCCTGATCTTAATAGACGTGAATTCTATATTTTATTAACATTGGTTTTATTTACATTAGTTTTAGGTATATATCCCGCCCCCGTATTAGATGGTTTACATTATTCTGTAACAACTTTAATTTACTCTCCCTGCATGTTTCAAACCTAAGCAAATTTTTAGTTTTAATTTATATGTACTATTATTTAACATATGTTTTTGCTTATATACCTATATGTTTTTACTTAATACATATAGTTATATAAAATATACTTGTATACTATAAGTAAATAATATACTTGTATAGATGTTATAGATTAGTACTTAAGTTATTATAGGTAAGGGTTTTATTTACTGATGCTTCATACTCCTGATGTTACACTCTCCTATTACCTGATGCCTCGCTACTTCGTACTTTTTTCCTGATGTTTCACACTCCTCTTTATCCTGGTGTTACACACTTTTCCTGATATTACACATTACTTTTTTCTAGTGTTTCGCTGCCTCGCACTCCTATTTCCTGATGCTTCGTACTTCCAATGTTATACATTCCTTGATTTATTTGATTTTAATTAAATAGTGTGTAATATGCTCTTAAAATTAATTATAGATTTATTAACTATATGGCTTATATATTACATGGTTTATCATATAAATACATAAATATTACTTAGATGTAAAAAATCAATTATATTTTTTATTGTATTATGCAACGTTAATCTATTTAAGCGCTATCCTAAGGTTAAGTATGGCTGCAGCTGATATTTTATACTGCAAATGCAAAACTTAGTCTTGTTTTCTATTATTTTTTTTTTTTACTTTGCTGTGTGTGCTTAACTTATGTCATGGCTCAGTGTGCATGTTTACGTATTTATGCAATCAGATCATTGAGGAATGAAAAAAAAAAAATAAACATAAAACATCATTTATTTACGAAAATAGATAAGCTTAGCTTCTTATATATCTAGTTTATTAACCATACTTACAAGGTTAATCTGTTGAAAATAAGCCTGCATGTTGCTACCTAGTAAAGTATCCAAACCTGCATATAGAATACTTGCTGCTTAAATATTTTCTATTATATAATATATTTATGATCGCATGTTTTACTATATAAGTTTTATACAATAGCCTTTATTATAAGATAGCGTATTATAAATACTACATATATTATGTTTTACATAACAGTGATCAAGAATTAATATGAATATTACCCGTTTTTTACAATAATTAATATACTGTAATATGTGTTAAATATTAACGCATATTATCTTTAGCTGTGTGGATACTTACGAAGTTATGCAATTACATCACTACATATGCTTAGTTGCTTTATTTCTTTTTTTCCAATGCTTCGCTAATTAACTACTTAGCATTACCGATGTTATACACTCTTATTCTCTATTCTACCTCAGGAATGTGTAACACTCAGGGAGGGTATGTTATATATCAAAGTAAAATAATGAAACAAGGCATGCAAAGCACGCTAGTAGTATCATAAGTTAACCATTATTAACTTCTTGCTGGTTGCTCATACTCCCTAAACATTGCATAAAATAAACTAAGCCATAAGTAAAACATGCTGATTGCTCTGCAACGCAATACAAAAGATAAAAATAACGGATTGACTTTAGTCCTCCAATGTTTAAGTAATCATTGGCAAACACTGAGCAAATTTCAAAAAACACTTATTATTTATAAGTGTATTTGAAGCGAAATTCATTAGAGCTTTATATATGTTTATTGCATATAGATGATATAAATAGTGAAAACGTTCAACGACTAGAAGGTGAGTATTGCTAACTATAACCTTCCAACTATGCTTGGCATCTTTAAAAACTTTCTATATTTTTTGGAATATCATATTTTTACTCTTTATTAGTTTAATTAGTAATCATTACATTTGTATTAATTTTTACCATATGCGTTGATGTTTCAATACTAGCATGCATACTATAAGTTATGCATGTTATGTAATACTAAGAGGAAAAACTTAAAGGTTAGTTTTAAGGGCAGTATATAATATACAAGTAGAGCTATATATATAAGTAAAGCTATACAGCTAATGATGTCCTTTTTAATATTATATATTAGCTATTTTATATATTAGTATACGTGTCATTATATAATTTAAATAAAGATAATTCTTTTATAATCCTTTTATAATATTATGAACAACAATAATTATTCAAAAAAAATTTGTAACAATAACATCATTTATAATTATAAAGATCTTAATAGTAATCTGCGTTATGTTACGAGGCAACTAGTAAGAAAAGGATTGCTATTGTTTCACAACCACGATAGTAAAATAAATAAAAATAAACGTCCATTAGTAAACAAAGTACAGTATACTACTGATGCATGCAATAGGTTAGACAAGCAAGCATCAAAAAAATATAAATTATCAAAAAGGTTAACAGAGATGAAGGCGAACAACTACATAGGTAAACCGCGACATTTTTCTCCATTGAGTAATGAATGGTACAATAGTATCTATACATTTAATATGAATCTGCTTAGAATTTTACCTACTCTTAATAAGATCCTACTTAGAATAGTAAAAAGTTATTTTAATTTTTACAGCCGCAAGTTAGAAAAAAATATTAAATCTCGTCGTTTACGTATTAAAGCTAGAAGGCTGTCTATTAACAAAATATTAATTAGCAAACCACAACTAAAACACACAAATGACCAAATAATTATTACCTTATATACATACAATAGACAAAAAATATATTATCTTAACAAACTAAAAAAGATTGCTTCTTTAGATGTAATGGATACTTTTCTACCTAATTTTTTAAAAGAAAAAATTTTTAAATCTAACACGGAAGACTGACCTTCTAACATTAAATTAAAAACAATTAAAAATAAAGGTTTAGATATGTTGATCTTTAACTCCAAAATAAACCAGCAAAAAAATAACATATCAATAAATATGGATGCTATTGCACAAGCTAATGCTGCCAATAATTTTATATACAAAGATATAAGTGCTGATATATCATGTGGTAAGTCTATATATAATGAGAAGTTTTATTCTTTTTACAAAAATTACGCTGCTAAATGTCTACGTGAAGAAATACTATCCGTTTACATTAGACAGTTAATATACTTTAACAAGTCTAAATTTGACCAAAAGTATATTATGCCTTTGGCAGACTTGGTAAAAAAAATTTACAATAAAAATATTCAGTTTAATATTGTTGACCTTAAATATATATACCTCAATAGTTATATTTTTTCAGAAACATTACTGACAAAACTAAAAAATAGAAAAAATAATATAATTAAGGTATTAGATAAATCTTTGTGGTTATTTACGGTACCAGATATGGATAAATTAGCCGTATATAATGATATATATACTCGAGAAAAGAGATTACAAAACTTAAAAGCAGACAGCTTTACTAAAGTTGAGGACTTAAATCTAAGGACAAGTAATAACAATAAAATTTTACAATTACTATTCAGTGATAATAGTGAAACTTTGAGAATAAATACCATCAATAACAAGCAAAGCTTAAAAAATAATAGTGATAGTGACCTCTTACATGTGCAACCAAAAGATAAGGATGGAGTAGATTCACTATTATCAGCAGTATATACCAGCCGAAGTCTGGATATATTTAAAAATTATAAAACGTTTAAACATGTAGACAACATTCGCAAAACTTGCAACGGTATATTAATTGAAAATCAAAAACAAGCAACCTGTGCACCCACACCGTTAAACTTAATATCTTCTGATTATACACATGATAGACAAAAAAAAGTGTTTAAGAATATAAAAAACGTGGATGTAACTGGTATAAGAATTGAGGCAGCAGGAAGATTGACTAAGCGTAACACTGCTGCTAAATCTGTTTTTAAACTTAGATATACGGGTAATATAAAAGATATGGATTCTTCTTACAAAGGCTTATCTTCAGTTACTTTAAGAGGTTTTGCAAAATCTAACCTGCAGCATACCAAATCTGAATCTTACATACGTATTGGATCTTATGGTATGAAAGTATGGATCAGTAGTTTTTTATCTAGACGTATATATTTATTATTAATATCAACATATCTTTATGATTATTTATAATCATATGTTGTTTATGTTTATTCTGTTTATAAATACATATATTTATACCTGAGAATATATTTATTGATTGATATCTTACCGCGATATGTTTTTCGTATTTACTAATACTTGATTATATTACTTTTATTTTTCTTTTTAACTTAAGAAAAATAAGAGTAATGTTTACATCTGAGTCTACACTTACAACTGTGCCATTTGCACATATCTTGCCTTGCGTTAAATGTAGAAAGTAATTAAAGATGATGAAATAGTCTGAGCCGTCTTGTAAAAGCCGGAAATGTGACATAAACAACTCACATAAAACAAAAACTGATTTATATACAGTTAAATATATTATATATAATCCACGGTTTATTTATTTTTTATTGCATAACTTCGTAAGTATGATAGAAATATCAGAAATATCAGAAGTTAAGTAATGAAAAATAAATATAAAAAAGAAAAATAAATGTTTGTGGATGCTTACTAAATTATGCAATCACATTAAAACCATATAGATATGAAAATATTTACTATTATATTTATAAAACAGATTGCATTTTAATATACAATACGCAATAAACCATAAAACCTACGATAACCTTATTTGTTTTGTAGGCACATTAATTTTTATAAATAAAGTTATAATATATATATATATAATAAAAATGAGAATATTCAAGAGTCATCCTTTATTAAAGTTGGTTAATTCATATCTAATTGATTCATCGCAACCATCTAATTTAAGTTTTTTATGAAACTTTGGTTCTTTATTAGCCTTTTGTTTAATAATACAAATAATAACAGGAGTAACATTAGCAATGCATTACAATTCTAATGTTTTAGAAGCATTTGATTCAGTAGAACATATTATGCGTGATGTTAACAATGGATGATTGATACGATATTTACATTCAAACACAGCTTCCGCATTCTTCTTTACAGTTTATTTCCATATAGGTAGAGGACTATACTATGGATCATATAAAGCTCCCAGAACATTAGTTTGAACTATAGGTACAGTTATATTTATTTTAATGATGGCTACAGCATTCCTGGGTTTTTTAAATAGCCCAAAATGGTATAAATTAAACAATATAAAAAACAACGATAAAAAACAATTAAATAAAGTAAATTCTAAACAAGTCATGTTTTGCTTAGGCTTTGTTTCTACAAGCAAAAAATTAAGCACTATGTCGGTTACGTCTTTTTATGGTAAAGGCGGTGTAAAACATTTTTCTACTTCTTCTAGATCATTAAATATAATCAAAAAAAAAGAATTAGGTAATGATAATTCTTTACAAGAGTATTCTAAAGATGTTACAGATTTTCTAAGTGGAAACAACCTTAAAGCTGTACACATTTATGAAAGTTTAAATGAAAAGTCAACTCAAAATAAAGTGTTAAACGAAACTAGGAACAAAGCCGGTGTATATTTAATTTTAAATAAAATTAATTTAAGCTGTTACGTAGGATCCGCTTCCACAAATAAATTCAATGCTAGGTTCCGTAAGCATTTATTTAATTTTACTGGTAGCAAAATAGTAAAAGCTGCAGTAAAAAAGTATGGGATAGACAATTTTGCTTTTATGATATTACATATCTTCCCCAAAGTTGTTACTAAAGAAAATAATAAAGAACTGCTAAACTTAGAGGATTATTATTTGAAATCTTTATTACCTGATTATAATATAGTGACTGAAGCTGGAAACACTTTTGGCTATAAGCACTCTGAAATAACGAGAATAAAAATGGTAGAAAACTATAGCCCAGAACGCCGTTTAAAAATAGGTGGTTTAAATAAAGGTAAAGTAATGAGTGAGGTACACAAGGCAAATATTAAAGCAGCTGCTTTAACTCGTAAAAAGTCTGTATACTCCAAAGAAAGCTTAGCTAACATGGCAAAAAATTCTAAACCCATAATACTGTTCAATTTAGATAGAACGGTGTATGGTGAATACCCTAGTATTACGGCAGGAGCTGAATCATTAAGGTGTAGTGTAAAAACTATATGAAGAGCTCTGAACACACCTAAAAAAATACTAAAAAAACGTTGAATTGTTAAATATATAACAAAGTAAAATTACATCTTAACCTATATTGTTTATTTAATTGCTCTTTTTCTACAAATTTAATTGTTGTTTGTTCAATAGTTGTTTAATTTAAACCATAGTCCCATGAGTACAAATTTTTATGCAATTTTATAAAAAAAATAAAAATTAAAGTGGAATAGCCTGACAAGGTTATTTAAGAGATATATTTATTTCTTAGGCAATATTAGTGGTACGATCAAAGAACTTTTAATATTGGTATATAGTGTAAAGTTAACTATATAGTCGGCTATATTATTATGTTAAAGATCGTCGGTTATTATAATGACCGCGACAGACTGGGTCACTGATGGGTGTCTGAAATGATGCTTAATGCACAGTCGGAGTATTTAGTTGTCATAGACTAATAGAATATACGAATTCAAAGTTATTCTAGCTTTTTATAAATAACTTACAGTTTATATTAAGTATACTTGTATGTTTTACCATATGGTCAAATGAGTTTATGAGGCGCAACAGTTATTACTAGCCTTATGAGTGCCATACCTTGAGTTGGACAAGATATAGTTGAGTTTATCTGAGGTGGTTTCAGTGTAAATAATGCTACATTAAATAGATTTTTTGCCTTACATTTTGTTTTACCTTTTATATTAGCTGCTTTAGTTTTAATGCATATGATTGTACTGCATGAGAAAGCAGGTTCAGGTAATCCTTTGGGTGCTTCAGCTAATTATGATAGATTACCATTCGCCCCTTATTTTATTTTTAAAGATTTAATTACCATATTTATCTTTATATTAGTATTATCTGTATTCGTATTTTTTATGCCTAATAAATTAGGAGACAGTGAAAATTATGTCATGGCTAATGCAATGCAAACTCCTCCTGCCATAGTACCTGAGTGATAAATAAAAGATGTCACTTAATCTCGCTGTTTGCTGGAAAATCCTAAACTTATATTTACCTTTTGCGTTGCAGAGCAATCAGCGTGATATAATTATGGTTAGGATTATCAGCAGGAAACCAACGGATATATTGGCTTATTTGTGTTAACATTTTATGCCATTATCCTACTAGGTTCCTCAGAGACTATACGCGAGACTTTTTATGAGCCGGCTCTTAAAAATGAAGAGATAGTCCAAATATTGTAGTAATACAATAAATATAAATATATATATGTTGTATTTATAAAATTAACATGATTCTCTTAATATTCTTTTATGATCTAGTGGTGCATTGTATGCAGCTCGATCCACAAAAGGTATTACACGTTTATCTTCAGCTGATAGAGCTTTGATAACACTACCTCAAGAAATAAAAGATATATTAATTGGTATTATACTAGGAGATGCCCACATAGTAAAAAGATTCTCTACTGGTAACTCTAGATTGGTGTATGCTCAATCTAGCATAGAACATAAGGAGTACTTTAATTATGTATTTAGCTTTTTTAAGCCTTTTTGTGTTAATGGTTATACACCTCAATCTAGAATAGTCAAAGATAATAGAACTAAAAAGACATATAGTGCTATCTCTTTTACAACTATGCAACTTCCCTGTTTTAATGTATATAGAGAAATGTTTTATCCATCAAATGTAAAAAGGATTCCTGATAATATTTATGAATTACTAACACCTAGAGGGCTACTCCGTAGCCTTTTGAATAATGGATGACGGAAGCCGTCACGGGCTCGGTTTGCATTTGAGTGTTTATGCTTTCTCTAATGAAGATGTAGATAAACTTATGTTTGTTCTACAAGATAAATTTAACTTAAGATGTTCAATACATTATAACAGAGATAATAAACCCCGTATTTATATTTTAATAGAAAGTATGGATAATTTAAGATCATTAACTAGTCCATATTTTGTTAATAAAATGTTATATAAATTAGGGTTATAAAGCTCACACTAACGGTTTGATTATTTTTTAAGCTTATATTTTAAAGATTAAATCGCATGTTAAAATAAAATTGATCTTTTACCATTTTATGCTATACTTAGATCTATACCTAATAAACTGTTAGGTGTAATTGCTATGTTTTCTGCTATATTAATATTATTAATTATGCCCTTCACTGATCTTTCTAGATCTAGAGGTATACAATTTAAACCTTTAAGTAAAGTAGCCTTTTTTTTATTTGTAGGTAATTTTTTAGTCTTGATGGAACTAGGTGCTAAACATGTGGAATCCCCATTTATAGAATTTGGACAAATATCTACAGTTATTTACTTTGCATATTTTTTAGTTATAGTTCCATCAATTAGTTTAATTGAAAATACATTGACTGAACTATCTATTGAATCAGATGATATCAGAAGCCAGTTTCCACATGGTTTAACTATGGTTCACTCTCAATTTGATATCAATAAGTTGCCTGGTTTAGTTGGTAAATTTTATACTAATTTAACTGGTATAACTGATAATGGACGAGGCCTTATATGCCATGGTGATCCTGAACATCCTGTTAGCCCATACTTAGAGCACTTTGCTCGTTCGCAGGGAGATATATCTCCACAAATCTTTGAGTGTGTTATAAAAGGTCTGCAAGAGAATTTGCGTACTGATACACCTAGACCTTGAGGTGTATATTTTCAAGATAGTGCATCACCGCAAATGGAAGCTTTAGTAGAATTACATAATAATATACTGTTTTATCTAGTGATAATACTATTTGGAGTAGGATGATTATTAATGATCATAGTTAGAAAATATAATACTACAGAATCACCTATTTCACTTAAATATTCAAGTCATGGTACATTGATTGAATTGATCTGGACTATTACTCCTGCTTTAATATTAATTTTAATCGCTTTCCCGTCTTTTAAGTTATTATATTTAATGGATGAAGTAATTGATCCAGCTATGGCTATATTAGCAGAAGGACATCAATGATATTGAAGTTATCAGTATCCTGACTTTTTAAACAGTGATGATGAGTTTATTGAGTTCGATTCATACTTAATACCAGAATCTGATTTAGAAGATGGTACGCTTAGAATGCTGGAGGTAGATAACAGACTTATTTTACCAGAACATACTCATATAAGGATTATTGTAACAGGGGCTGATGTTATACATTCTTTAGCTTGTCCTGCATTAGGTCTAAAATGTGATGCTTATCCTGGGCGATTAAACCAAACATCTGTTATTATCAGTAGAGAAGGAACTTTTTATGGACAATGCTCGGAGATTTGTGGTATATTACATAGTTCTATGCCTATTGTTATAGAGTCGGTTTCCATAGAAAAATTTGTATCATGATTACAAGAACAATAATTATATCGATGATAAGTTGCAAATTTTATTTTGTTTTTCCTGAATACGCTACATTTTCTGCATTCTTACATCCGCGGCACCCGCTACATTGATTGTCTTTTTTGAAATAAAAAGACAAATCCTAACAAAATATCGTGTTGTGTTAACAAAAAATTAATAGGTGCAGTACCGTGTGGTGTGGATGCTTGCTAAGTTATGCAATTACATCACTACTAATGCTTCGTAGGCAAGAAGTATCAGTAATTTGTATTAGCAAAACAATTAGATCGTATACCATTACTTAATTTACTTATATACACAATTACTTATATACACAATCACTATTAATATTATTCTTATTAGCTCAATGGTAGAGCAGAATACTTCTAATATTTGTATCTAAGTTCGAATCTTAGATAAGAATTCACTTTTTTAGCTACTTGCTAATTTATATTCCATCTATACAATTTTTCTATTTTAAGTTTTTAGTAACTTACTAGTAATTATATTTTACTTGTTTTGTACTATTTTAAAATGCAATAAATTTGGCTTTGTTTACTTTAACTAGCATGTTTCAATGTGGATACTTACGAAATTATGCAATCACACTTAGACATATCAGTAGTTAAGCACATATAACAATTAAAACTTACAGATTAAAACCGATTATACTTTAATATAAGACATATACATTAAGATAAGGGATATGTTGTACAGGGTAGTGCGGTTTGATTGCAGATCATATATAAGAGGTTCGATTCCTCCATATCTCTAATAAATTAAATTAAATAAAAACAAATCTATATATGTTTGCATTGTAAACGTTTTATCTATAAATAAAAATTTTCATATTCTTATTAGCTCAATGGTAGAGCAGAATATTCCTAATATCTGGATCTAAGTTCGAATCTTAGATAAGAATTTACTCTAATTTTCATCTATATAATAATTAATAATTTGTACGTTTTAAAAGTTAAACCTATCTTTTTATCAAGACTTTGTAAGCATGTTTGCAAAAGCTATATATTAAGTTGAAACTATACTGTCGGCTAATATTATATATTAAATACATATAGATATTATAATGGATATAAAAAATTCTTTTACTATTAATCCTATCTTTTTATATAAAGCATATATATATATTATTATACGCATCTATGCTAATGCCCTTTTTTGCCCAAATTTAATGATTTACTTTTTTTCCTGCTGTTTCGCACTTTTTTGATATTACACACTCCTAATTTGTGTAATGCTCCCTAAGAAGAAAAATAAGAAAGGAATGTGTAACATTCAATATAAAGGGTAATTTCGTAATAAGGCATGCTTAACTTATTGCTGATACTCCGGATACTCCGGATACTCCGTACGCATGTAAAAAACTTAACATCTCTTAAAAAGATGTGGATGGCTAGGTAAATAAAAAATTAGAGTATAATTGTAAACATAATAATTAATAGAAAGCAAAACCCTTTTAATGCACATTAAATTTTTATTTTTTTAATCAATAGTATTTAGTAAGGTATACAACACTTGTTTTTTATTAGTACTACGTAGGTTTGCATCTTTTGGTTTATAAAACGCAAAATTGATTTAGTGATTTTCAATATACTGTAGAATGTATATGACAACATATACATTATTAATAATTAATCATACCTACTAAAGATTAAGATAAGGAGGCAAAATATCTGGCTGTTGTCACTGTATTACGCGGGGTTGGGGCGTAGTACCTTGTGTTTCTATATATGCATAAGCTTTTTATTGATATATAGCTAGGTATACTTTAGTGTTAACACCCAGCAATATATCAATAAAAGCATTAAACCATATAGGAATGGAAATACATGTATTAAAATCTCATTGCTATCATATGATACAGTTATTATTATTGTTTATTGGCTTAACTTGATTGTTTGTTTTAACAATTTTAATTGTTAAATATGCTTTTTCATTCATAGGGATTTAACCCTTTTAATTAGTTATTTGGCTATATTTTTTAATACTATTAATAAGTTAAAATATTAATAATGATACAAGCGGCAAAAATTTTAGGTACAGGTATGGCTACAACAGGTTTAATTGGTGCCGGTGTTGGTATAGGTGTTGTCTTTGGAGCATTAATCTTGGGTGTCGCTAGAAACCCCGCCTTGAGAGGACAGTTGTTTGCTTATGCTATATTAGGCTTTGCCTTTGCAGAAGCTACAGGATTATTTGCTCTTATGATGGCATTTTTATTATTGTATGTAGCATAAAATTTATTTATGCTGTTAATAAAATAACCTAAAGTAAGCGTAGAAAATAGAAAGAGGTATGTAACATCAAAAGATAGACAAGCCAATCATTATCCTTCGCTATGGAACATTACGAAGGATAATGTTTGGCACTTTATAATTATGTGTAACCATTCTCTAGCCGTGGATCGGTCCTTTGCTATATGGGCAGAACACGACCATAACAATTTGGGTGCGTAGCAGCAATCATCTGGACGACGAGGATCTGAATCGCCACAATTTGAATGACGAAGATCTGAAGCACCACAACCTGGACGAGACGGCCGAACAGTACGAGCAGCAAGAGCATTAGCATGGGTAGTAGATCCGTCAATCAAATGGTCTGCAAATCCAAACCCATGGTTTGCAAATCCAAATCAAAGGTCTGCAAATACAAGTCCATGGTTTGCAAATCCAAATCAAAGGTCTGCAAATCCAAATCCATCCATCAAATGGGTGCATAGCAGCAAATCCATCAATCAAATGGGCAGCATGGGCATTAACAGCATGAACATGAGCATAATTGTCTCTACTTTTATCTACACGCAGATAAAAATCCTAATAATCCGACTGTGTTTATGTTACTATGAATTGCATAAACAGTTGAAGGTTTAGAAAAAACACACTTATTTTTCTTTATAAACACATTATTCATAAGGTCTTACGTCCCAATCCCGCGTATGCAGTGGCAACAGCCATGTGTTTTGTCTCTTTATTTTTATAATATTATTTGGCAAGAACCCGCTTTGTAAAGCTAAGATACAAAAGGCAAATTAATAGTTTATTTATTTTAAGGGACCAAAAATTTTATTTTTGCATTTTTTTTTATGCATAAATCTAATTAATTTTGGACTTTATGCTATTAATTATAAGATACTCTGAATTAATAATTAAGAGGTATGATTAATTATTAGTGCCCCCCAGCTTATATATGTATAGTCATAAAAATTACATTGAACCCAGATGCCTTGCCACCAGCTTACATATACCTTGCCACTAGCCCACATATATATGCCTAACTATAAAAATTGAGGCCTGCCTTGGCACCAACCTACATACATAAATGTGTAAGCTAGTAGCAATTACACAGTGGGGCAATAGAACAGCTTTTAGACATAAAGCCTCATATTCTAGTATTTTTTATACTTTGAATTTTATATTACTTATTTTAGCAAAATGCGATTTTTACCTAAATTAGGGAGATAAATAATGTTTTTTCAAACGCGTATAACCATAATTATTACTAATATTAATCTAATGAGTAGGATAGCTATCCGTAATCATTCCCAGGGTTTATGCCAAAAAGCGTTAGAATATAACGTTATGTATGAATCTAAAAAAATAAATGCCAGCGATGTCAATACAACACAGAAAGCTGTAAAAAACATGAAAGAAGATACTACACAAAAAGTTGTAGAAGTAGGCATAGAAAGAAAGGATACATTTAAAAGTGCTACGGATTCAGATAGAATACTAGAAGAAAGCGCCTGACTCAGAAGTGAGGAAGGGATTAGAGCTACTTTAGGTATAAAAAAAAATAATGAAACTCTACAAGATAAAATCAACACAGAAATAGAGAGTATTAATGCAGATATTGACTATTCATCTACAGAAGATCTTGGTAATAGTACTACTACAGAACTTAATTCTACACCTATAAACACTTTGGATTATTTAAAAGATCCATCGTTTATATATGAAGAACCTAGTAGAGTTGATTATTTAAATCTTGATTCTTGAGTAAGCACCGTATCGAAAGACTTTAATATAATTTCTAAAGTTTTAAGTATCATAGAAAAGCTAATAAAAGCCTTAGAAAATGGTCATGAATTTGAGGATTTGAGTCATATATGAATCTATATTTGTATATTATGATTTTTTTTATTAATATTTTATATGTTTATAGTAGGTATTTTAAATGCCATAAAAGATCTTTGACATAAAGCTCAAAGAAATTTTATATCTAAGCTTCAAAATATGATTAATATCGTTAAATTGAAAACAATTCTAACTAATACACTTATATTAATAGCAAATAATACTACTAATTATGTTGATTTTATGATCCAACAACTTAAAAAGTTTGGTATTTTGAATAAAATAATAGATATAATAAATATAAAAAATCAAGTTGATGATTTTAAATCTATTATGAGTAATCTTAAAAGATTTAAGAATAGTATAAAGCCGAATAAAATAGGCTATTATTCTGATCCAATAGTTTTTATGAATCCTTCATCCTCCGTGGATTATGCACCCTTTCCTAACCCCTCATCCTCTCCTGATATCAGTAACCCGGGCTTTCATTATGGTAATTCCCCTATTTATCCTCCTTTAGTAACAAAGTTACCATATAAATCTGTTGTTATATGAAAGGATATTCTTGATTTGGATACAAAATATCATAATCAACATAAGTATTACTGCAAATTAATAGAATTTTTACGCTTAAAATCTCACAGCAATAGATCTCCCCAAGAAAAAAAGGAAGGAATTTATACTGTACCTTGACTTACTACTGATCAAGATACTAAAGACAAATTCATTGATTATGCGAACAAGCATGATATTATACTAACAAAAGCTCCTAACAATATAATGCAAGTTGAATTAATATCTCGTGCCATAGAGTTTAAGGTAAATGAAGCTGAGATAATGACTAATATAAGTCAAATATTGAATCATTATTATAACTTTAACCTTGACCAGAAAAACAGGTGACAAATTTCACAGCAGCCTAAAGTACCACAAAACAATACAGAACCTGATTTTTACGTACGAGGCAGATACCAAGGACTTAAAATTACAAAGCTAATAATAGAAGTAAAAACCTATGATGGTGATAGTTTTTTTAGTATGATGAAACAAATTGAAAATTCATCTATGTTTACCTTGGGTGATGAGGGTCATTATACTGATGAGTTCGATAAAGATACCTGTGAGTTAAAATTCACTGGTTCATCCCAGTTTGTTATTTTAATACGGGGTACCCAAATCGCCTTTTTGGAAAGATACAGCTACTCGTTGAGTGATTTAGGTGTAAACGCTTGACACAGTATGGTACCACTTACTATGCCCGTAGATACTTCTCAGGGGATAGAAAACCCACGTCTTAAACATATTATGTCTAAGTACGGGGGTTCATGTAATGAAGTTACAGAATTCCCATTTGGTGAGGGTTCCAACATCCCAGGCAAATACTTTGTATTTGATATAATAACTAATCATGATGCTTGCCACGAATTATTTATGTATGTTAGTTCTGAACTACCAAGACTACATATAATAAACTAATGTTATAAATGGTAAAACAGCAGTCTTAATAACGGAAAAGTTAAAAATGAAAGCATAAGGTTATACGGATAATGTTTTAACATAGTCCTAAAAGAAAAGTTTAGGTTTATTTATATAATTTATGCGTTATAAAAATTACATTGAGCTCAGATGCCTTGCCACCAGCTTATGTATGCCTTGCCACTAGCCCACATATAAGCCTGATCTTGTAGTACTTTTTATATTTTAAAATTTATATGACTTATTTTAGCAAAATGCGATTGTTACCTAGATTCATTTTACTATACAATTATTTTTGCTGTATTTGTATATTTAGTTCTATCACATGCTCTCTGACCTGAGATTGGTGAAGTTTGGTCAGCGCTTAGCTACTATTTTTTTTCTATGAGTACCATTGTCGAGGAAGAATGTGCAATATCAGAAATAAAAAGTTTAACTGATTTAAAAGACGAAGAATACAACAATATAGTGTCGTTGTCGTTAGTGCCGTCAGTGTCGTATATAAAAAAAGAAATGCACCACAAAGCTAATAGCCCACTTGACCAGTTTGAAATTAGAGATCTTATAAGTTTAAATGCTCCTATTTTAGGTTATTCACGGATATTGGTTACAAATATAGGACTTTATTTAACAACCGCTACAGTTATAGCTTTGGCTTTTAATTTATTAGGTACTAATAAAGATAAGATAGTAGCTAATCATTGATCAATAAGTCAAGAGTCAATATATGCTACTATTAATAGCATAGTTATAAACCAAATAAACTCCAAGAAAGGACAGGTTTACTTCCCTTTTATATACACATTATTCATCTTTATACTAGTAAACAACCTAGTAGGTATGGTTCCGTATAGTTTTGCATCGACCTCTCACTTTATTTTAACATTTTTTATTAGTTTTACAGTAGTGTTAGGAGCAACTATATTAGGTTTTCAAAAACATGGCTTAAAATTATTTTCTTTATTTGTACCTGCAGGTTGTCCTTTGGGTCTTTTACCTTTATTAGTATTAATAGAATTTATTTCGTATTTAGCCAGAAACGTATCGCTGGGTTTAAGATTAGCAGCTAATATTTTAAGCGGGCATATGCTGCTCAACATATTAAGTGGGTTTGCATATAATATTATGAATTCAGGTTTTGTTTATTTTTTTGTAGGTTTAATACCTTTAGCGTTCATTATAGCATTTTCAGGGTTGGAACTGGGAATAGCTTTTATACAAGCACAAGTGTTTGTAGTATTAACTTCCTCATATATTAAAGATGCTTTGGACTTACACTAGATAAGGACAAAGATATGAAATATTTAATCTACTCTCGAAAGTTAGTTATATATAGCTTATTTGCAGATAATAAATTAATACTTATACGTTAAACAACCTACCAACTGTAATATATTACACTATACTAATAAAATGTCAAGATATGTTAACTTGTTTTATTACGGATGCAAAATTATAATTTCAAATTCCGTATTATATTCTTGGTAATAATTCAGGCAAGAATAGGGAAGAAATTTATAACACTGTTTCAAACAGTGCCTTATTTCCGTTATGTCTAACTTCTTGCTGATTGTTAATACTTGTAGCGTGTTTTTTTTTTTTTTTTGAATAAAAAATCAGCCTCAAAATATAATATACTCTTTTGCTTTAGTTAACCCTATCTTTAGTTAGATTATGATGCAGAAATCAGTAATGATAGCACCGACTTATAATTTTTATCTATCTTATGCCACAGTTGGTACCTTTCTATTTCTTAAATCAAATTATATTTGCCTTTGCCTTACTTGCAATAATGATATATATGTTTTCAAAATATATTTTACCGAGATTCATTCGTTTATTTACAGCTCGTATATTTTTAACAAAACTATAATTAAAGGTACTGATATATATGTTTCTGCTTCCTTATGAACTTAAACCTAGTTTTCAAAGCATACCTGGAGTAACTCATACTTAACGTTTAAAGCATGTATATACATACATTGTATCACTATTTGTTCAGACTCCCTTTGTGCAATTAAACAAGGTTTTATGGTTTTTTTAGCTTTGTTCTAAAAAAACAAACAAATATTTTATTGTGATACATATTGTTTGATGCCATCTTAGGCTTAATAGCATAGGGAAGTCCAAAGCTAATTAGATTTATGCATAAAAAGATGCAAAGATAAAATTTTTGGTTTTTAACAGTAAATATATTATATACTTTTTATATATGATTTATTTTAGTTTAGTATAATAATAGTTGAAATATCAATCCCAAATTTAGCCTTTGTTTAGAGTAATGAACAACAACAGGAACCGGCTTACTTGTATCCGTAATTATGCGTAAAAGTTAAGTTATCATTTATTTTTTGATAATTTAACAAATACAATTTATTCTTTTTTATTCTTTTTTATGCTTAACTAGGTATACGTAAAAAACAACAATCGAAAAATATAAGTATAAAAATAAATTATTGATAAAATATTATGTTTGTTGTATATATATAGTAAAATATATTTTTTTTTAGTAAAATTTACTATACAATTGTTAAAATACTGTAATGGTGGTATGTAAAACATTATTATATATCACACAAATGAGATAATATAAGTTATAAAATTATAACGTAAAATATGCATATGTAATAAAAGCATTAACATTTACATAAACAAAAATAAGTTGAGTTTGATGATGGCTCTGAGTGAACGCTGTCCAAATGCTTGACACATGCTAATCGTACGACTTCGCTCATATTTTCAAAAAAAGAGCGAAGCAGTGGTGTACAGGTGAGTATAAGATAACGTGGCTGCCTTGGAGTAAGGAGAAAGATCCCTTATAATAATAAAGAAACTAAGGTTTCGCTCTTAGAAGCATGTATCTCGTGTAGTTGTAGTAGTTAAAGTAGTGGTTTAACTAGCCTCTTACACGTAGTCGAAACTGAAAGGTTGATCGATCACAGTGGGACTGAACAAATCCCACGATTATTATCACAGCAGTGAGGAATATTGGTCAATAGCCTAACGGCTGAACCAGCAATTTGGAAGAATGTATAGCAATAGCTGATTGCACCAACAAACAGTTGATGCAAAATTGATTATATCAAATAAAATTCTAGGTAGATTTTTGATAATGACATTGCTTACCTAAGTCTTGACCAAATTACGTGCCAGCAGTCGCGGTAATACGTAAAAGACTAGTGTTATTCATCTTTAATTGGTTTAAAGGGTACCTAGACAGCGAATAAAGCCATTGTAGGGACTAATTCGCTAGAGTTACTTATGAGGGGGTATTAAAGTACTGCAGGTGTAGAGATGAAATTTTGTTATACCTCTTTTCGTATGAAAAACTATGGCACAGGTATAGGTGAAAGCATCCCCTTATGTGATAACTGACGTTGAGGGACGAAGGCTTTGTGTCGCGAACAGGATTAGATACCCCAATAGTCAAAGCAGAAAATGATGAATGTCATAGATTAGATATACAATTTATTCTATAAATGAAAGTGTAAGCATTCCACCTCAAGAGTAATTTGGCAACATTGGAACTGAAATCATTAGACCGTTTCTGAAACCAGTAGTGAAGTATGTTGTTTAATTTGATGATACGCAAAAAACCTTACCACAATTTGAATATTTATATATACCTTTTATTGATTTTTACTAATATATATGTAGACAATTAAAATGATGCTTATACTCCGTTTGTGAGACTAAGCATCAAAAAAGATAATATATTTACAAGCGTTGCACGGCTGTCTTCAGTTAATGTCGTGAGATTTTGGTTAGTTCCATTAAATTAACGTAAACCCTTACTTTATTTTTATATAAAGTAGTTCTCCGCTATATTGGATATGATAACAGGGACTAAGACAAGTCATCATGGCCTGAATATTGTGGGCTATAGACGTGCCACATAAACCTTACAAAAGGATGTGAAATTGTGAAATTGAGCTAATCCTACAAAAATGGATAAACATTTAATGGATTGCAGTCTGTAACTCGACTGCGTGAAAAAGGAATTACTAGTAATCGTGTATAAGTACGGCACGGTGAATCTAATCTCAGATAGGTACTAACTACTCGTCAGGCGCTGAAAAAAGTATGTGCAATAAGTTTGGCTAGTGCTTATTTAAATTTTGGGCGATCTTGTCCAAAAACTTAGGCATGTTGTCTTCGTATGCGTGACTTTAATTGGTGTTAAGTCGAAATACGGTTCGTGTAGTGGAAATTGCACGGGATTTATGTATATTAAAATCACCCCTCCCCCCCGGTTGTGAAAGAATATAATATGCCTATTAAGTGGCTACTTATATAACTCAAAAAGAGATAAAACTAATAGTTGTTTAAGGAGCATATTTTATTCTTTTATAACACCCCTAATACTCTATGCTTTTTTGTTGTCTTTATTTGTTTGTATGTGTTTGTTACAAAGTAAATATCAGTTATTACATTTATGCTTAACTTTGCAAAATGTTTATTTTTATCATAAAAGAGGTAACTAGGTATAATTACTAACATTAAGTAAATAAGCAAAGACATGGTGTTTTAACTAGTATATTATACCAAAAATTATTATAAAAACACAAGGAAGGTTCCGTATGTTGGTACAACGGGTTGAGCTGTAAACTCAATAGCTTTTGCTGTCGAAGGTTCAATTCCTTTCCTTCCTATTTTGTTATAACTTTTTACGTTAAGTAAAATCTATTTTTAATAACAATTTATGAAGAACTATTGATATTACGTACGCTTGCATGTAAGCATTTGCATGATTATTATTTTTTTCCTTTTTTTATTGTTTCTCTTTACTTTGCTTTATATTTATATATTTGCTTTATATTTATATATTTTATTTATTTTGTTTTTTTTATGTTACATATTACTTGCATATTTCATATTATTTGGTTTTTTTTTGCATTATATACTTCTTAATAAAAAAGGAAATAGAAATGCGAAGCGTCAAAAAAAAGGGAAAGATCAATCACGTATGCTTATAGAATGTTTCTATGTAATGAAAGTTTTTTGCTGTAATTTTGATACTGCGGTAACAGTAATGAGCATAAGCCATAAATAAAAATATATAGGTATAAACGTAAAAACCTGCATCATGTGAAATATAATAAGAATATAATTTAACGGTAAAATGAGAAGCTTCAGTCTTCTTTTTCTCAGTTCGAATCCGAGTGTTCTTGAGTAAGTTTATTTTATATTATACCAATAATATAAAAACGCCAAATTATTAATTGTTATTTTTCCTTTTTCATTTGAAAAAGAAAAAAACCCTAAAAATATATATGAGTTACATCAAATAAGCAAGATAAAACACCCTTTTTATATTCTAATTTTAAAATTTATACTGTTAAATTTATGCTTTAAATTTTACACTTTGTGTTTTAATAGTTATTTTCTTTAATAGCCTTTGTAGCTCAACGGTAGAGCGAAATACTGTTAATATTTTGATAAGTGTTCAATTCACTTTGAAGGCTTTGCTTTTATAGGCAACATTTATAGTGTACATGCCCACAACTTAATTTTTTAATGTACATGCCCACAACTTAACTTTGTAGTGTACATGCCTCTCATTATATAACTATATACTGATAAAGATCGATATTGCTTATTTATTTATCACATACCTAAGTGGTGTAGATGCTCACAAAATTATGTAGTCACATCTTATAACCTCGCATGGTTTTATTTTTTATTAATTTTTCTAGATTTTTCTATATTTTCCCTTATCATTATTATTATGTTTGTAACATAGTAATATTTACTATGTTTGTAACATTCAAGGAAAATAAAAGTGTGTAACAAAAAAAAAAAAATAAAACAGGTATATAAAAGTAATTGCAAAAGCATATACATATATAGGTATTTTTAGATAAAAATTTTTATGCATATATACATATAAGGCATGTTAGCTTAACTGGTTAAGCGATGTGTTTCGGCCACAAGGATTGTAAGTTCGAGTCTTACACATGTCTCTTTTATTTGAAAACATATGTATAGTTAATTACCAATCTCTTATATATAATAAATATGGCAATAATGCAATAGTTATTATTGTTTTTTATTATATATTAAGACAGATATATATGCCTTAATATTATGTTTAGTTTATTGCTTATAGACGAAACTTACACCAACGGGTATAAGACTGAGTTTTTAAATATTATTTCATTGGCATCTATACTATCAGGTATCTTTGTTATAATCAGCAAAAACCCTATAGTTTCGGTATTGTTTTTGATAGGCCTTTTTTTGAGTATAGCATGTTATCTGTTTATATTAGGTATAAACTTTATAGGATTATCTTACTTATTGGTTTATGTTGGGGCAGTATCTATATTATTTTTATTTATATTAATGTTAATTAATGTTAGAATATCTGAACTTTTAAACGATACGAGTAGTAGCATCCCTTTAGCAATGGTTATTGTTATCTCTTTTAATTACTCTGTTTATCAAATATTACCTATTAATATGTTAACCATGAATGCTTCTAGCTCGAAAGGCGATTATATAGATGATTTAAAGTTTTATTTAAATGATTTAAATCTTAATACCAAGGCTAGTGAGTACATATACATGTTTTTTAATTTTTTTAGTAATAACCAAAGTAAGCAAATATTGTATGTAACATCTAAATTTTGAGATGGTAGTTTGACAGAAACAGCACATATTTCTAGTATAGGTAATATTATGTACACTAGTTACTCTATATGATTAATAATAACTTCTATTATATTACTGTTGGCCATGGTTGGTGCTATTGTTATAACAATAAAACAAAAAAATTAATTCGTTTTATAATGTTTTAAACACCACAATTAAGGTGTAAATAGAAAGCATGGTAATTTTTTTTTTGATATTTGCGAAAGCAACGTAGGCTAGTATTCTCATTTTAATTATACTGTCTATTATACTGCTCACATAAATATATAATCAGCGCTTATATTTCATCTCTTGTGATGTTTCTTTTTATTGATTGCTTGAGAAGTTGCTTCACTGATAATATCTCTAAATCAGAATGACATAGAAAGTATTACCCCTTGCATAGTAAGTGCAAAAAAAATTTGATTATAGAGACTAGTATAGGCTACTTTCACAATATATAAATAAAAATAGAGACCTTAGTTTAATTGGTAGAATGTATGACTTTTAATCATTAATACGTGGGTTCAAATCCCACAGGTCTTATTTGATATAATCATTTTAATATATATTAGCTGATTGTTGTGTTTTTTATGTTGCATTATTTCTGGCATGCTTGACAAAGTAAGCTAACAAAAACATCACTTTGTGTTATTTATATCTTCCTCTTTTTTACGAAGTTAAGCATGCATAGTTATTAGCTTAACTTCGTGTCCCTTACTTTTAGTTTGGTTTATTTCATGTAACTATGGGGGCTATTAGCAATAAAAAAAAAAGTAAGGCATATGTAAAACATGATATAAAGTTAGCAATAAAATAAAGCATAAAATACCAGCAAAACATAGTATGCGCAAGTAAAATAAGCATGAGATATGATATATAAAACAAGAAATAGTTTTCAGGTTCATCCGTTTCACTTAGTATCACCTTCACCTTGACCTATATATACTTCTATATCTCTTTTAGTACTTACAACATCTGGTGTACTTACTATGCATGGGTTTTTTTCTGCACAAGATTTCGTGTTTTTGGGCTTATTATCTGTAATACTTTCTATGTCATTTTGATTTAGAGATATTATCAGTGAAGCAACATACTTAGGTAATCATACTTTAGCAGTACAAAGAGGATTGAACATGGGTGTTGGTCTATTTATAGTAAGTGAAGCTTTATTTTTTTTAGCAATATTTTGAACTTTTTTTCACAGTGCGTTATCACCAGCTGTAGAAGTCGGAGCTCAATGACCACCTAAAGGTATAGATTCCGTTAATCCTTTTGAATTACCTTTACTTAATACAGTAATATTATTATCATCTGGTTTTACAGTTACTTTTGCTCATCATTGTTTAATACAAGGATACAGAAAAGGAGGCTTACATGGAATATTTTATACAATAGTATTAGCTATAATATTTACTGCTTTACAAGGCTTAGAATATACAGTTTCCTCATTTACTTTATCTGATAGTACATATGGTTCTTGTTTTTATTTTGGTACCGGTTTTCACGGTTTACACGTAATGATAGGGACTGCTTTTATTGCAGTAGGTTTCTGAAGATTTCTAGCTTATCATTTTACTGAAAATCATCATTTGGGTTTTGAGACTTCCATACTTTATTGGCATTTCGTTGATATAGTTTGATTAATTTTATTTATATCCATTTACTATTGAGGATCATAATTGTTTTTAACAATATAAACAAATACAAATTTTACACAAACAATAAACCATAATATCAGTATGATCGTAAAACTGATTTTTAATATTATTCAGATATATAGTTATGAATTTTAACATAGCCTATATACAAAAATTTAGCGGCAAATAAAGGGTGATTATATCATTACATTAGTATTCAAATTTATATCCCTTAATGTAAAAATATTAATAACGGGCATAGGTTAATGGTAGACCATTTGTCTTCCAAACAAAGTGTGTCGGTTCGATACCGACTGACCGTAATATGATACGGTGTATTTTTATTATATTTATCTTTTGGTAATATCATATATACATCGTAGTATGGCTTGATACATCGCTTTAATTAAGGTTTAATTTTTTTATGCAAAGCTTACGAAGTATCAGCAGTTAAACAGGCTTATTACATTAAGCCTTATTAATGCTTAACTTCTTATACTTTGTATGAAAAAAAGAAGGATGCAGCTAATAAAAAAAGCAAAAATACACAAAGGGTTAGTAACTTAATAGGTAAAGTCCTTTCTTGTCGAGAAAGTGGATGCCGGATCGAGGCCGGTCTAACTCGTACGTATTTATACTAATACACATATTGCATATTATTTAGTATTTATTTTGAAGTAATATGTGAAGGGAAAATAGCCAATGGTAAGGCAATGTATTTGCTAAATATTGTGTAATTAACACCTAGATGTTCGAATCATCTTTTTCCCGCCAGTTCTATTAGATTAATGTTATCTTATTAATGGTTTACTATAGATATTTAGCGTAAATAGTTTACTTAATTATTTCTTTTTATCTTTTGCTTTCGTTTATGATTATTGTTATACATAATATAATTATGACATATGAGCAATAAACCTGTGCTAGTTTTAGCTACTAATTTTGTTTTTGATGCTACGCTTTCCATTTCCTGATGATTTGCACTCCTTTTTCCTGGTGTTTCACATTTATTATATTAAACACTCCTGATCTTACATGCAAATAAAATAAAGGAAAATAAAGGTAAATAAAGGAAAATAAAGGAAAATAAAGGAAAATAAAGGAAAATAAAGGTAAATAAAGGAAAATAAAGGTAAAATAAAGGAAACAATGGAGTAAACCATGCATTAAGCTTAGTTTATGGGGCAAGCTAGTGTAAAGCATGCTTATTTTTTCAAAAAAAAAAAAATCAGTTTGTACAGTTTACGATATTTTGCATGCAAGATCAGCAAATTATATAACAACAATTAATCTTGCTTTATTTTAATTTTTTTTTCAAGTATAAGCACTTATACAATATACTGCAACATATTACAAGGTTCCTTAACTTAATAGGTAAAGTATACTTTTGATAAGAGTAGGTTTGGCGTTCAATTCGCTGAGGAATCAAATATAATGCTTGCAATTTATGATATGTATGAATCGTATTCACCGAGGCATGCCGTAAATGAGGCATAATCATATAATAAAAGAGAATTGACCGAGTGGTCTAAGGTGATAAGCTTGAAACTTATTCGGTTCATTTGACCACATCCGTTCGAATCGGATATTCTCTGTAACAATGCCTTATCATAAAAAGGAGGCTGCTTTGTATAACGTAACTTTGTAAGTACACAATAATAATTTATTATTTTATATCATTATAATAAATTTATACCATAATTGACTATTATATATATCTATATTAATACGGGTTAGAGCCTGGTAGGTTGGGCGCCTCATTTGGGATGAGGAATTTTTATGTTCGAATCATAATGACCCGAATTTATGTGTATTAATTTTATATAGTAATTATTGTTTTAGAGTAATTATCGTTTTATTATGTGTTGTTTACTAGTGGCATGTCAGTTTATTTACACAAATATTGCTGCTTTGTCGCATAATTTCTTTTCTAAACAAGTTATGCACACAAATAATTTTTTATAAAAAATAAACTTACAATATACAGTAATGATACAGATGATATGGATAATATTATTTTGCTGCGCATTATTTTAAAGTATGAAAGCAAAAAAGATGAAAAAATAAAATAATGCGCAGCACACAAGTATACAAAGAAATTATTATGGAATCACAGCTATATATTAAATAGAGCCCACTGGGCCAACAAAAGAATAATTCTAATAATAAATTATATATCTAAAAAACGAAGTGAATTGAAATATCTTAATAACTTCAGGAAAAAAAATCAAAAGAGATTTCTTAAGTAATGTGAATGAAACAGAATAAGTCTCATTTTTGTATTTGGTCTTTTTCATTTTCTCTATTCTTGATTGCTCTAGCATATTGTTATTTAAATAATTTAATGCTTGCTTGTAATACTAAACAAGCTTAGGTAGTTATCATAATAAAAAAAAAAAAGAAAAAGACACATGCTTGTTAAACTAAACGAGCTGTACAAAAAGGAAAAAGTAAAATGGAGTGCATATCTGTTTGAATAAAAGGGGAACCTTCCTCTAAGACTAAATATAATATATAAGCGATAGCGTATAGTACCGTGAGGGAACGGATTGAAATAGTAATTTTATAAGCAGCTCAAAAATAGTTTAAATAAACAATGAGAGCGTACCTTTTGCATAATGGGTCAGCAAGTTAATATTCGATGCGAGCAATAATGCAAAGATAAAACAATTATGATATAATGATGTAGTATCGAAATTAGACCCGAAACCTAGTGATCTTACCATGATCAGGGTTATAAAAGCCCGAACGGGTTATCGTTGTAAAGATATCCGAGGAATCGTGGTAAGTTAGTGAAAGACAATACTGACTAGGATAGCTGGTTTTCTGCGAAACCTATATAAGTAGGTAATTTAAATAGAATATCAGAAGGTACAGAATTGTGATCTCATGCAACCAGTATTTATTTTTATATTAATCAAAAAAATAACAGCTTGTTTGTGTGCTTATCTTAGGTTATGCTACGTAAGTATTCATGCATGTATGCCTTTTTTAGGGTAATTTATAATATATATAAAAATATACTTTTTGTGGACATTGGGGGGTCGTGAAGACTCTATCAGTGAGTATTTGTTCTCGGAAGGACTAGATATGTATATTGAATAATCGGACATAGTACGATAAGGTTGTATGTCTAAAGGGAAATAGCCCAGAACAAGAGTTAATAAGGTTCCAAAATTTTTGTTAAGTGAAATTAAGGCAGTATTTATCCCAATCGGCCAGGGAATAGGCTTAGAAGCGGCCATTTTTTGAAGACCTCGTAACAGAGCACTGGTTTTCTACTTTATGGATAAAAGCACCGAAAATTTAACGGATCTAAACAAAATACCGATACCTTGTCCATATATATTAATGTGTATATTATATATTGTATATATGGGGTAGCGGAACATTGGGTAGCCATTTTTAATCCTTTATAAGGATTAATTTGCCTAGAGTTTAATTTATTATTCTCTGGACTAAATAAGCCCAAGTGATAATGCTGACATGAGTAACGATAAAGGATCATTAGGAGAATCCTCGCCTAAAGCTTATGGAATTTATTAAAGTTACGGCCTCTAAGTTTATTTTTTTTTTCATAGCTTCCGATTATTTATATATAGTATATATTTAAGATCTACATCTAAATAGTCGAGAGTTATGACAAATTACCTAATGGTATAGACGATGAGAAAACCTAGAGTTTACAGTAATTAACGTTTTTTATTTACCTAGTAACTGAAACTCCGCTTCTCCCCTTGAATTATTATTTTAATAATCTATTCTTAAAGGGAAAACGGAACCTGTTTACTAATATTTTAAGTAAATTAAGTGAAAAACGTTCTGGAAAACTGTAGGCTCCGTAAGTAATATAAAAAAAGTAAAACAAAATATATTGTAAGCTTACGCTATAATACCGTACCTAAATACTAACACAAGTGAGCAAGTAGAGAATACGAAGGCGTTCGAGCTAACAATCATTAAGGAACTCGGCAAATTGACTCTCGTAACTTCGGGATAAGGTGGACCATTTCTTCTGATTAATATCAGGCAAGAAAGAGGAGGCATAGAATGGTGTTGTACGACTGTTTAATTAAAACAAAGCACGCTGCGAAGAAATAAATTCGAAGTATTGAGTGTGATCTCTGCCCGATGGCGGCTGGTTAACTAATTTGCTTAGTTAAATCAAATAAGCTAGGCTTTGATGGAAACCCCGTTCAATGGCGGCCTTACCTATAAGGGTCCTAAGGTAGCGTAATACCTTGGCCGTTAAATGCGGTCTTGCATGAATGATGTAACGATACAACAGCTGTCTCTATGATTGGCTCGGTGAAATTGGAATAACTGTGCAGATACAGTTTACCTTTAGTTGGACGAGAAGACCCTATGCAGCTTTACTGTTGCTAGTTACTGAATATGATATAATGAGTTGTAGTGTATAAGGTAATTAATATAGAATTGAAACACCTTTACTTCATTTATCATATTATATAAACCTTACAAGCAAATCGCCAGTAAAGTCAATAAATATGATTACTGGTTGTAAGAATTGATAGAAACAATTGCTAGGTGGCAGTTTATGCGGGGCACAGATCCCATAAAGAGTACCTGGGAGTATCCAAAGACATTTTTTTAGATTGCTATTTGCAATTTAATATGAACTTTTATTAGTATAAATTCATATTTTTAGTTTGCAATAAGTGTTATATTATAATATAACGCTCATATAATTATAAATCCATTTAAGTTGGAACTTTTTTTTATTTAGGTAAGATTTTCACTATATTTAAATATAGATGTAATTAAATCATTATGAGGTGCCAGTGAGGCATATTAACGTAATTAGAGATAATATAATGCGCTGGCACCTCATAATGATTTTTGTTGTATACTAGTCTACATAATGTATTAAATATATCTACGAGTTAAATATCCAAAAACTTAGGCATGTTGTTTTCATATGCATGGCTTAAATTGGTGTTAGGTCGAAATAAAATACGGTACCTATTGTATTCGTATGCATGGCTTAAATTGGTGTTAGGTCGAAATACGTTTCATGTAGTGGAAATATATGTATATGTTTATATACTAAGTATATGATAGTTATTTTACTTATCAAGTTTAACGGCTTAATCTTGCTTTACTGTTTGACTTACATGTCTTTCAGTTGCGTAAGCGGGGCATATGATCACAAGATGCAGAAAGGAAAGGTCTTGGATTATTGAAAAAGTTACGCTAGGGATAACAGGCTAATCCCGCCAGAGAGTTCAAATTGAGTGCGGGGTTTGGCACCTCGATGTCGGCTTAGCTCATCCACATGAATGTAGGAGTCATGAAGGGTCCGACTGTTCGTCGATTAAAGAGCTACATGAGCTGGGTTAAATACGTTGTAAGACAGTATGGTTTCTATCCTCTAGAGGAAGTTGGAATAAATTAAGGATAGCCCCTTGTACGAGAGGAATTGGGTATATTAACCTATGGTTTACCTGTTGTTTGTATTGCCATATTATTGTAACTGATAGAGATATTGTCTCCATTTTGTTATAGCCCCTGAGTTTATAACCAAGAACGCAATATTCCGGGTGTCATGGCTTATGCTGGTAATTACTTTTCACTAAAGTAATATTTACTTAGGCAGTAAGAAACTTAAATAGTTGATATGTCTAGTAAAAAGGCACGGCAGGAAAGCTACGTTAGTTAATGATAAGTGCTGAATGCATATAGGCACGAAACATACCTTAGGATATTCTCATATATACGTAGTTTAATACTACAATTTTAGTTTTTTATTAATAGGCTTTAGCTTAAAGAATTGTGATGTTTTTAGGCATTAAGTACTAATTTTATAGTCTACTATATAATACGCTTATCGTATATATCTGTATCTCATCTTTTTTTTATTTATTTTATTTTTTGCTTATAAAATACCACTTAGTGGTACATATCTACGAAGTATTACAAGTAATGTATTAAACATCACACGTCAAGACTTTATACCTAAGATTACGAGGCTAATCTGCATACACAGTATCAAAATATGCAACATAATAATCCATAGAATTAAGCACCACTTCCCTTATATTTGGGTATTGGTCATTATTGCCGGTAAGAGCTTTAATTTTTGCTTTATTGATATCCCCAGTAACAGCTTTAATTTTTGCTTTATCGATATCGCCAGTAAGAGCTTCAGATAAACATTATACATTAATGTGGAAATAATAAATACTCCTACCAAAGGTATTAATAGTATTAGTATTATTATCACGATACATATATCATATAAAAAATTTACCACATAATACTTTTATTACCTATATTGTTAACTATTTACATATATATTAAGAATTATACTGGGGTGTATTGACTGCAAAATATAAATGTAGTGCTGATACTTCGTACGCATCTAAAAAACAAAACTTGCCAAATATTGATAAAAAGCCTGGTTAGCATAAAAGTAATGCAACCGTTTTGTAATCGGTAGAAGTAAGTGCGATACTTGCACTGGGCTCTTTTTTATTTTCATTTATCTGCTTGCTGATACTACGTATCGGTGTGATACAGGCAAATTAATAGAATGTAATAAAAAAGGAATTAATAATTTTATGTCTTAAACATAGGCCCAGTAGTCTAGTGGTCAAGACATATTGTTTTCACCAATGTATCAGGGGTTCGATTCCCTTCTGGGCTATCTACTTAAGGATTAGTTTTATTTTAGGCTTGCATGCCCGTATTATTAAAAAGTTATACCTAACTTTGCGGTAAAGTTAAGCCTACGTAGTATCTTCATGCTAATATTATGTAATTAGTAAATACTTATTATGCTGTATGCATAAAACCCTAATAAGTATTTCGTTATTTTCTATTAATACTACTGAGCTTTACTTATTTGGGTTATATTAGTTAAGGCATTAAAAAATCAATAGAGGATATTTAATCTTCTGATCAAAGTACAAAATTTATAATATACGCGGATTGATGTAACAGTAACATAACCGGTTCATGACCAGTATATAAGGGTGCGATTCCTTTATCCGCCTTTTATCTTATAATATAAGAGTTTGGTTTATATAATTACATAGATGAATTGATTATATTTATCCTTGACCCTTCTATCTAATTATATAAATTATAAAGGGCCATAGCTTAATGGGTAAAGCAAGCTGCTCATAACGGTTTAGATGAGTGTTCAAATCATTCTGGCCCTATTATATTTGCATATGTTTATTACATGTGCGAGTCCGAGTGCTGAAATTGGTAGACAGTGCAAATTTAAGCTTTGCTGATTATATATCGTAGACGTTCAAGTCGTCTCTTGGATACATGAAGAACAACAATATTAAGAACAATAATTCTACTGTCTCTAGCAACAATAATAATTTCATAGATAACAAACTAACACTTGTCCACCGTAAAGCATCACCAATTGAATCAATTAAGCCAACTATAACTCATTTAAATGTGGATACTTATAAAATTTATAAAGGATAATCAAGGAAAGCAATAGTCTACATATTGACTCATAGAGAATCAGGTAAGTTATATGTAGGTTAAGCTGAAAACATTAAGCGTATATTAAAAAATTATTATAACGTGTCCTACTTAGAAAATGAAATTAATATAAATAAAAGTTTTATATACAGAGCCCTTTTAAAGTACGGCTACTTTGCCTTTAATTTTTATATTCTTGAGTATTTTGATCTAACTTTTTTATTGAGAAAAAACAGTATTATCTAATTTTGTTAAAACCTGTACATATTATCTATAAGTTTGCTTATTGTCCGTCAGGTTTAAAACATACTGAAGCTATTAAAGAGCTTATGCAGTTATTAATAATAGGACGTATCCATATAGAAGGGACAAAAAAATAGCAGTCAACACTTCTGCATCACATAGTGTAATTATTACAGACATTAAAACAGGTGAGACCCAAGAGTTTATGTCTATCAGAAAAATGGCGGATTATATAAATGAAGTGCATATATCTTATATTGCTAAAAGTCTTAATATAGGCATCTATAAAGTAAAAAATTATACTCTAAATAAAGTAACTGTGTTACTTAGGTTGGCTACCTTAGTTAAGTTATCGCTAGCCCATGGTTTATGCAACAAAAAAATATAAAACAAAATTAAAACTTATGGTTTAGCATCGTTAATGTTCAAGTCATTTTTCGAATACTTATTTAATAAAAGTACAGATATAATTTAACTATAAATATAACATAACAATATATTTTTATATGGTTTTAATAGTATTAAAGCTAAAAATATTGTTATAGCTAAAGGGGATATAGTTTAATTGGTAAAACATCTATGTTGCATATCGTCATTTCGGGTTCAAGTCCTGATATCTCCATATTTATATTTTACTTTTTATTTAACTGTTGGGAACAAACAATAAATATAAGTTTATGGCTTTATTTGTTTTTTCTTTCTTTTTTATTTATTATTTTTTCTTATTTATTTTTTATATTTATTAATATATTAAGCATGCTTAACTTCGTAAGCATGTATCAAGAGTAAAGCAGGCTTAATTTAACATGCATGACTTATTGTGTGTATCAGTGCTACAAGCGCTGTATATAACAACATTTAATAGAAAACAATGTACTTGTAAACTTATAACTAGTTTTACTTTTTCTATATACTATCTTATTTGTTTTATAATTTTTTCATAAAAGATAACTTTTTATAAAATATAATTATTTATAACATATGACTTTTGTATTGTGTAATTATTAACAATGTGTAGCATTATGTAACCTGTGTATGTTTATAACATATAACTTTTATATAGTATATGTATAAAAAAAATAAACATGTAAAATTATACGTTATATAGCCTAAGAAGCTCAATTGGTTGAGCGGAACTCTGAAGATGTTTAGGTTATAAGTTCGAATCTTATCTTGGGCATTTAATCTTTAGATAAGTTAAAATATATATGATAAAATATAGTCAGGATAAAATAGATAGGATAAAATATAATCAGGATATAATATAGTCAGGATAAATTATATATGATAAGTTATAGTCAGGATAAAATATAGATATAAAAAAAGTTAAATATCTAAAATCATAAGAACTTTGTTACGGTTTTAATATAAAGTATTAAGCAAAACACTGGTGTAATTATATGATACAAAATTTATACTATTAGCTTTAATTTAAACTTTAACTAATAAATCGTTATTTTTTATGCTTGTATAACTACGAAGTTAAGTATAATAAAAAAAAAATCATTAACGATATACTAAAAAATAAATAAACGTGCTTGCATTGCCTAAAATAAGCAATTAGCAGTGAACAATAATATATGTAAATAATGGTTTATTAGTTTTGTACTTAATTAAGTAAATATTAAAAATAGGGTAGTGATGGAATTGGTAGACATGAGTAGTTTAGGACTATTTGATTTTAATATCTTATCCGTTCAAGTCGGATTTACCTTAAACAGTTGTTATGTTTAATATCGAGCTTAATAATTACTAAATACAGTTTATTAAGATTATTATATATTAATATTATTTTTTTTATCTACATCTATATTATACATATATTTTATTTAGATTGCAACTTTTAATTATACTGTTTTATTTTTTACTATTATAATACCTTATTAACGTTAATATATGTTGTAGACTAATAGGCAAGTCATAAATTTTTGGTATTTATTATTGAGTGTTCGAACCACTCCAACATAAAATTAAGTAATATTAATATTGCTTTTTTGGTTTAAAACTATACTGGGGAATATTTAAGATACATGTTTAGAGAATTAAGCATGCCTTACGTTTTACTGTAACATCCTTGAGGCAAGTAAGAAGTATAGTATCTGCATTAATATAGGTGGTTATAATTCAATGGTAGAATGACTGTATGTGGAACAGATTGTTCCCTGTTCAAATCAGGGTATCCACCCTTTAGCCTAAATAGCTAAATTAGCCTAAATAGCTAAGTTTGTATGATATTTAAAAGATAAAAAAGAATAGATAAAGCATGCACGGTCTGTGTGCATTCATAGTGTGGATGCTTCCGAAGTTATGCAATCACATCGCTACGTTGACTTAGTTTTTCATGCTTAACTTATTAACTATGCTAATAGTATCATAAGTTGAAAATGCAGCTAACATTATTACCTAGCGCTGCGTAAAAGGCCAGGATAGTTCAACTGGTTAGAACGTTAATTTCATACATTAAGAATGAGAATTCGAGTTTCTCTCCCGGCTAGTCTAAAATATTTTTTCTTGATTACATAAAATTATATATACAGTATCATAGTTTACTGATTGCGTATACTTCGTAAGCATCGCAAAAGTTATCTAGTTATTTATTGTATCATTATAATAACTACATAAACAAAATATCTTTTATTACATGGATTTTTGTTATATATTATTTAACATATATTGTTTTATGCACAGAGAAAACATCTTATTTAATATATTAAAAAGACATGTCTTCTTCAATAATCTGTTGTTAATATACTGTATCAGTAGAAATATCTACATATGATAAATTATGTAAATATTTTATATAAAATTTAATTATATGCATGTTATAACCTTTTTTCTAATGAATATTATTTTACTTGGTCAAAACACTGCTTTTAATACTTCGGAAGCATGCCCCAGAAACATTACGCAGTGTGAGCAAAGCCTATAAATATCATAGTAAAACAATACAAAAAATTCACTTATCATATATATTAAGTATATGCTTTATGAAAAGCTTATTTTATTTAGCTAGCTAAACAAACTTTTTTTTCTGTTTTTAGTTAAATTTTCATTTGATTACTTATTTATGACATGTCTCAACGGCGTGGATGCCAAATATTAAATACACACAACTAAAGCTAATCATATTTAAGAAAAACAACAAAAAATAGGTGGGTTTAAATCCTACAAAAACAATGGCTGTTTTTTCTATATTATTTTTGTTATTATCTAATGCCGTCACATTTAGACGAGAAAAATCCATTCTTTATTCCAGAGAAACCATAATAATTTTATTATGCTCTTGTTTCATAACATCAAATAACTTAAATATGTCTTTTTTAGATAAGGGTTTGGGTTTATATGGCGGTCTATTGCATGTTACACCTATTACACATGTTTTTCATCTTTTTCTTTTTTTACTAAGCGCAATTATTTTTCTACTAACTGCTTTTTATCCTAGAAAACTTTTACCTAAGGATTCTGCATATAGTGATGTTTTACCTTATTCTATAAATTCTGTATATTCTCCTTTCATATTTATTTATGATACAAACTTAATAAATAAAATGGGACAACAATTTAGGATAATAGAATACCCTTTAATAATACTATTTACAATAATAGGAGGTAGTTTTTTAGTTTCAGCTAGTGACATTGTTTCAATTTTTTTATGTATAGAGCTACAAAGTTATGGCTTATATCTGCTTGCTACAATCTACAGAAACTCTGAATTATCTACATCAGCAGGTCTTACTTATTTTTTATTGGGTGGTTTATCATCATGCTTAATATTATTAGGTACGAGCTTATTATACGCAAATTCTGGTACAACAAGTTTAGATGGTTATTACATAATAACAGGCTTATCTAGCGTAGCAAATGAGTATGCAAGTACTATGTTAGATTGATATAAACCTTTTTACTTAAACATTTCTCTTTTAATAATGTCGGTAGGGTTTTTATTTAAAATATCAGCAGCTCCTTTTCATTTTTGGAGTCCAGATGTATACGATGCTATCCCTACTATAGTAACGACTTTCGTTGCAATAGTACCTAAAATTTCTATCTTAATTTTTTTATTAGAATTAGTACATTACACCAGTAATTTTTATTTTGTTTTTAATTTTACATGAACCTCTGGCTTATTATTTAGTTCATTTTTATCTTTAATAATAGGTGCTGTTTTAGGTTTAACACAATTTAGAATAAAAAGGTTATTTGCATATAGTACTATCTCACATCTGGGTTTTATACTTTTAGCTCTAAGCATAAACAGTTTAGAATCTGTTCAAGCCTTTATCTTTTATTTAATGCAGTATTCTATTTCAAACTTAAATGCATTTGTCTTGCTAGTTAGTATAGGATTTTCCTTGTATCCCTTTATAAATAAAGATACTAGTAAAATAGAGTATAACAATTTACCAGATAGTAACAACTCTCCTATACAACTTATTACTCAACTAAAGGGTTATTTTGATCTTAACCCTGTAATAGCTTTAAGCTTAGCTATCACTTTATTTTCTTTTATAGGTATACCACCTCTTGTTGGCTTTTTTGCAAAACAGATGGTATTGTCTGCTGCCTTAGATAGTGGCTATGTATTTTTAACTCTGGTAGCCATATTAACTAGTGTTATTGGTGCTGTTTATTACTTAAATATAATAAAACAAATGTTTTTTGATGTACATGAATACAAGGTAAATAAAAAATACGCAGATAAAACTTTACAAGGTAGTATCCAATATCATAGTAAACCTGAAACAATATATACAAGTAACGGCTTAAATACATATAAATGCATTAATCTTTTAGGAAAGGGTGTTTTACTGAAAGATGACAGAAATAAAGCAAGTGATATATATTTTAAAATAGATAATGTAGTTTTATCATCTTGTTTAGCCATTATTATTTCTATTTTAACTTTAATGTTGTTATTATTTATATTTGTAACTAATATACTTATAAGATTATCAAGTGTACTTGCAATTATAATGTTTAACCCTTAAATGTCTAGTACAACTTTTTTTTTTTTATTTATACCTTTATTAAGTTTTGTTTTATTGGCTGTAAATTTAGTATTTGCTCCGCATAACCCGTATCAGGAGAAAGACAGTGCATTTGAATGTGGATTTAGTTCATTTTTAGGACAAAATAGAACACAATTTAGCATATCTTTCTTCATATTTGCTTTGTTGTTTTTGCTGTTTGATTTAGAAATTTTATTAGTGTATCCATACCTGGTGAGTGCTTATACAAATGGTGTTTATGGCTTAACTATTATGTTAGTATTTCTTTTAGCTTTAACTTTAGGCTTTGCCTTTGAATTGGGTAAGAAAGCATTATCTATTGATAGTAGACAAATATTAAACGATAGCAATAAACAGTTTAACCTATCTTTTTATCCTTTTTCTACCTTATCTTCACCTATCCCTAGACCTCATGCTTTCGTAAGTCTGCCTGTACAAAGTAGTATGAACTTTAGATTAATTAATAAAACTTCATTGTTATTATTAACTGCTTTCTTTATATTAGCATTTAGATGGCCAATTAAATCTATATTTGATAATTTAGATATGCTGGCTTATTATCCTATTGCTAATACATTCATATCACTAGTTTTAGCTTTTTGCGTTACTACCGCTTTGCTTAAAGAATTATCGTTTCTTAGAATAGGAGTTATCATATGTACGGGTACGATATTACCTATGTTAGTATTTTTTTTTAACTAGCAATTTTGATAGCGTATGCTGTTGTATTGAAGCACTTGCTGTTTTATATACATTAACGACTTTGGTCTTTTATCCTATAGAGTCGGGCAGTATTATATTTGCTACGACACGTGGGGGTAATATAGGCAGTTCCACAGGTGCAGGTGTAGGCAGCTCCACAGGTGCAGGTGTTGGCAGCTCCACAAATGCTCATGTGGATAGCTCTTCACCTAGTGCCTCTCACCAAGAAGAGCTAAAAGCTGAAGCTGAAGCTATCAAAGCTGATGTTGAAGCTATCAAAGCTCTAAAGGAGAAACTTAAGGAAGATACTGATAATCTAGATTTTATTGCATTTAAAGAGAATCTAGAGCGTAAAACGGCGTCACTCATGGAAGAGCAAAAGCGGGAAATAGAACACTCTTGTAGAATCTATAAAGAATCTGATAGCTCTAAGAAAGAGCAATTGGAGGCTATGGAAAAGAATTTTGAAGAATATTTTGTTTTTGAGCTTGAAGCTTATAAATTATTACTGGCTGCTGTTAATTCTCCCTATGCAGAATCATGAAGAAAGAACCAAGACTCTCCCGGTGTAATATTAGACTTAGTACAGAAATCAGGTGTGAATGCTATTCACGATGTACTAAACAAGGATCAAAGAAAAAGTATATATAATGGATGCAAGGATGCAATAAAATACCAACCATATCCTAAAGAAATTAGTTCAACTCCAAATTTAAACAAGCAGGTATCGTACCTAAACGTTCGGGCTCGTATTTTACTGGAACTTGCAGCATTGGATGAAACAAAGAGGGTTAACCCTAGTGTAATTTCTGATGAGCATATAAAAACTAGTAAAGCTACCCTGAGTTTAGCTGAACAAATTGTAAAATGAAGAAGCAAATGGTTGTTAGAGCAAGTACTTACTAATGAGGAACGTGAAACGTTATGAAAAAATGTTAGCCTTGAAGGGGATACTTATTATCGACCTCTTGTACCTAAGAAAATGAAAAAAACTGTTAAGTGACCTGTAAACTATGATAATGATGTAAAGCATGATAAAGATGTAAGCCATGATAATGATGTTGATTAAGCATGCGTGATGTATACTAGTAAAACGTGATTATAATGCCAGGTGTATGTTTTATTTCTATTTAATTAACTAGCCTTTGTACCTTAGCCTTACAGATCGAGTTGTTGCCATATAAGATTATAAAAAGCAAGGAGGCAAAATATCTGGTTGTTGTCACTGTATTACGCGGGGTTGGGGCGTAGTACCTTGTGTATATATCTCTGCCTTTGTGAGGGTGGACGTAATACCTTGTGTTTATATCTCTGCCTATGTAGGGTTGGGGTGTAATACTTTGTGAATAATGTGTTTATAAAGTAGATATGTTTTTTCTAAAGTTCATTTGGTTTATGTTATTCATAGTAACATAAACACAGTCGGATTTTTATCAGGATAAAAGTAAAGACAATTAAATTCTCGGAGCTTCTATACGACTCGGCCTTATCGTCCAGGCTGCGGTGCTCCAGATTTTCGTTATGCTCATGTTCATGCTGCTAATGCCCATGCTGCCCATTTGATTGATGGATTTGCTGCTATGCACCCATTTGATGGATGGATTTGGATTTGCAGACCTTTGATTTGGATTTGCAAACCATGGACTTGTATTTGCAGACCTTTGATTTGGATTTGCAAACCATGGGTTTGGATTTGCAGACCATTTGATTGACGGTCTGCTACCCATGCTAATGCTCTTGCTGCTCGTACTGTTCGGCCGTCTCGTCCAGGTTGTGGTGCTTCAGATCTTCGTCATTCAAATTGTGGCGATTCAGATCCTCGTCGTCCAGATGATTGCTGCTACGCACCCAAATTGTCATGGTCGTGTTCTGCCCCATAGCAAAGGACATATCCACGGCCAGAGAATGGTCACACATAACTATACAGTGTTAAACAATCATAAAAACGTAACCATGCTAGTAGTATCGGAAGTTAATAAGGGTTAACTTCTGGTGCTACTAGCGTGCTTTGCATGCCTTATTTCGCAATGAAACATTACGAAGTATAATGTTTTGGTTTTTTTTTTTAACAAAAAAAAAAATGATGCTTTGTGTATGCACACGTATGTGCATTCCCTCGGTATAAAACAAGCACCAAGGTAATGCTTGTAAAACAAGCGTTTACTTGTAAACTTACATTTTTATTTGTAATACAATATAATAATGAATTTATCTCTAATATTATTTTTAATAGGTATATTAGGTTTCGTTTTAAATAGAAAGAATATAATTCTAATGCTTATATCCATAGAAATAATGCTTTTAGCTATTACATTTTTAATACTGGTAAGCTCACTTAGCTTTGATGATATATTAGGACAAACATATGCTATCTATGTAATAGCAATAGCCGGAGCAGAGTCAGCAATAGGTCTAGGTATATTAGTAGCTTTTTACAGATTAAGAGGAAGCATAGCAATAGAACATAAATAATGTATTTAGCCATAATTATCTTACCTTTATTAGGTTCAATAGTTTCCGGTTTTTTTGGTAGAAAAGTAGGGGTTAGCGGAGCACACTTAATTACATGTATGTGTGTAATAGTAACAACATTACTAGCGTTATTTAGTTTTATTGAGGTAGGTTTAAATAATATACCTGTTTCCATCATATTATTCAAATGAGTCGATTCAGAATCACTTGATGTATTATGAGGTTTTAGCTTTGACTCGTTAACAGTTTCTATGTTAATACCTGTATTAATTGTTTCTTCTTTAGTTCATATATATTCCATAGGTTATATGAGTCATGACCCTCGGGGTCACGTTAGGGGAAAACGTGTCTATGGGGGTAAATTGTCAAACTCCGGGGAACTCCTAAAGCTTAAGGTACCAAGCTCTAAATGAAAAGGTATGAGTGGCTGAAGTAATTACTCAGGTACGGTAATAAGTCTTAAGATGAGTGAAAACGAAATGGACAATCGCGGATCTAAGTCAACTATACTAAACAGTATAGCTGTAAAAGAGCAACGAGTAGACGGCAGTTCATTAATTGAGCCCAGCTTGGTTAATTTAAGGTGTACTCTAAGGGGTTCCGAAAGGAATAGAGGTGTAATACTCAGTTTCAACAAGAGACAAGGTTGAAATTCCCATGTCAAAACCCTGTCTAAGCTATTCGATTTAAAAAAATTTTCTACCTATAATTCTGTTTATGATTCTACTATTGTAAATCCTGGCGTCTGATCTGGTTTAATAGACGGTGAGGGTTCGTTTAGTATAATAGTAGATAAAAATAAAACACGTCAATTAGGTTGACGTGTTCAATTGAAATTTCAAATAGGCCTACACACAAAAGATCTTAACTTATTATATAAACTACAACAATATTTAGGTGGTGTAGATATAGGTTCTATACATTTAGCTCGAAATCGTGAAATGGTAAATTATTCAATAGATTCAAATAAAGGTTTAAGTAAACTTATTATTCATTTAGAAAAATATCCGTTATTAACTAAAAAAAGTGTAGATTTTATGTTGTTTAAACAAGCGGTAAAACTTGTCAATAATAAAGCTCATCTTACTGTTCAAGGTTTAAATGAAATAGTGAATATAAAAGCATCCATGAATTTAGGTTTATCTGACATGTTAAAATCAGAGTTTGATGGACATATTCCTGTTGAAAAACCTCTTATCGATAATAATAACATAATCATAGACCCTAATTGAATTTCAGGTTTTGTTAGCGCTGAAGGAAACTTTGACGTTCGTATACCATCAACCAATAGTAAATTAGGTTATCGAGTACAATTAAGATTTAGAATTTCTCAACATAATAGGGATTTTAAATTAATGGAAAAGATAGTTGAATATTTTGGGTGCAAGCAGGGAAAGATATATAAATATGGCGGTAAATCCGCTGTGAGTTTAACAATAGTAGACTTTGCCGATATCACTAATATAATAGTTCCATTTTTTAATAAATACCCTATTTTAGGTATAAAACTCTATGATTATCTTGATTGGTGTAAAATACATAATTTAATGATTAACCGTTTACATTTTACGGTTCAAGGTATAGATTCAATTAGAAATATAAAATCTGGTATGAACACAGGTAGAAGTTTTAAAGATAAATAACCACTGTTAATATCTAATGCAATAAATCAATAGTAAGACAAATTTGGCTTAAATGCATAACCAAAGATTTTTTAGTTATTTAAGTTTGTTTACTTTCATGATGATTATACTTGTTACAGCAAATAATTTTTTACTTATGTTTGTAGGATGAGAGGGTGTTGGAGTTTGTTCCTATCTTTTAGTAAGTTTTTGATTTACTAGGATAGCAGCTAACCAAAGTTCCATATCTGCTTTTCTAACTAACAGAGTCGGTGATTGTTTATTAACCTTAGGTATGTTTACTATTATATGAACATTTGGTAACTTGGATTACTCTGCCGTATTTTCATTAGCCGCTAATATAAGTGAAAATATTGTTACTATTATTGGTATTTGTTTATTAATAGGGGCTATGGCTAAAAGTTCACAAATTGGGCTTCATGTTTGGTTACCTCTTGCCATGGAAGGTCCTACACCTGTTTCTGCATTGATTCATGCCGCTACAATGGTTACAGCTGGTGTGTATTTATTAATGCGAGCATCTCCTCTAATAGAGTATAGTTCAACAGTGTTAATACTTTGTTTATGAATAGGTAGCGTTACTACTGTGTTTAGTTCTCTAATAGGTTTATTCCAACAAGATATAAAAAAGGTTATAGCTTACTCTACTATGAGTCAATTGGCTCGAGGATTTTTATCCGTAAATCAAACTATATGCGTAAAAGCTTTTGAATCTATTTTAATAGCCAATTCGCAGATAACCAAAGCTCATGACTAATGTCATATTAGTAATAATTTTTTAATACACTTGTAAAAAAAAATACAATAAGATGAAAGGTTATTATTATAAGCAAGCTAGTAGGAATCTCAGAGGCCATACGTTTGATGTTAATTTATATTAAGTTATTGCTGATTAATTTAATATGTAAGTCATTTATATCATTTATCTATACAATATATACTACTATCTGTAGTGTGTTAAATTAAACATCTTTCATTGTTATGATACATACAAAGAATTATGTACTTTTTTTAACTGAACCCGCGCATATAACAAAAATTAATACCAATAATAAGGGTAATAAAAAATCTGATTTTGATTTAATAAAGTTTAATCGACTATTAGCTGATCTAATGGATGATGGTTGTTTTATATTAAATAAAAAGAGTATGTTCATTGTGAAATTACAATGAACATAAGGGATAAATAAGCATTGTATTAAATTAAGCACAAATTTGTAGAAGCTTTAACCGCTGTTTTGGGTGCTAACGCGTTAATATATATATAGTACGTGATAAACAAGATGTTACTGTATTTATTAGTGCACTAAATAAATAAACCATAAAAACCAGTCGTATGTTACAACTAAATAAAATATGCGTGATATCTAGTATAGATTTTAAATAACCATTATATTTAATTTTTGACAACGATTGATACAGCGATACTATAGCTAGTGATGGGTCATTATATATAACTAAATAATTTGGGCAAGTTATCATAAATGTTACTCAAAAAAAAAAATAGATATAATTTAGAACCTGCACAAAATATATATCTAGGAAAAATTTATATTATGAGCCCTAAAGCAGAGGCTTTTAGATATACGCTGTTTAGAAAAAATTAATTATTACATTTAATGGACAACTATTTTAGCAAATACCCCGTTAAAAACAGCTATATTAGCCCTAGTAATAAAATTTTATCTCTTAAGACTTTTAAAACCAAGTTCTGATACTTTAGTACAGTTTAATAAATTAGCGCGTAGCAAACACTTTTGGATAAATGAGAAAAAGATAATAGTTAACAAAGAAATGGTCCAAATTATGTGTTACAAGTGTAGCACATAATTGCAATTAGGCATGATGGTTATAGCAGTAGGCTTGTCTTCATATAATGTTGCTCTGTTTCACTTAGTTAACCATGCCTTTTATAAAGGACTTTTGTTTTTAGGAGCAGGTGCTGTAATACATGCTGTAACTGATAATCAAGACTTTAGGAAATATGGTGGTTTAATAAGATTTTTACCTTTAACTTATTCAGTTATGCTAATAGCTTCTCTTAGTTTAGTGGCTTTTCCTTTTATGACTGGTTTTTATTCTAAAGATTTTATACTTGAGTCTGCATATGGACAATTTCAATTTTCTAGTATTGCTGTGTATTTTATAGCAACTATTGGTGCTATGTTTACTACCTTATATTCAGTTAAAGTTTTATATCTAACATTTATAACTAATCCTAATGGGCCTTTAGCTAATTATAAAAAAGCACATGAAGGTGATATGTTTATGAGCTTACCCTTAATAATATTGGCAGTTTTTTCTATATTTTTTGGTTATATAACTAAAGACATGTTTATAGGATTAGCTTCTAATTTCTATGCAGACAACAGTTTATTTATACATCCTTTACATGAAATTATGTTAGAAACTGAATTTGCTGTCCCTAATTTTTTCAAATTATTGCCCTTATTATTAACGGTTATATTGAGTGCAGTATCATTAATATTATCTGAATACCTTTTTAGTTTACTTATTAAGTTTAAGTTTACTAGATTGGGTTACAATACTTTTAGTTTTTTTAATCAACGTTTTATGATCGAGCTTTTTTATAACAAATATATTACTCGTTTTATACTTAATTTGGGTGGACAAACCACTAAAGTTTTAGATAAGGGTTCAGTAGAATTATTGGGACCCTATGGCTTAGAAAAAGGACTACTCAAATTAAGCAAGGGGCTAAGCAGTTTAAATACTGGTATAATTACTTCTTATGCCTTATATATATTAGTTGGCTTAATTATTTATATATTAATACCTTATATATCTATTAGAGACATTGGTTTATTATTGTTAATAATGTTTGTTCTACTTACAATATCAATTGATTTAGATTCATATAAGTTTAGTGTATTTATTAGCTTACCTGTACAAAGTAATATCTTTTTTTGTAAAATGTATTAATTTTGCAGTAAAAAGTTTTCTGCTATTACTGCAAAATTAATACAAATGATAGCGGATTAAACAAACTTATCACTAAAAAATCAATCTGATCTAGCTCATACTATATTAAAGAATTATGCAAGATGTGTCTTTATGGAAGATGTTTTAATAAATCCTTATTGTGCAAGGGATCATTTTAAATATCAAGATGAGTTTATTCCTTCACAGAAAACCATTTGTGGTGATCTAAAAAGATTGATTTATTATAAACATTCTTATACACAATTTGATTCACATGGTTCTACTATTTTTGATTAAGATATATCATCTAAAAGTCATGAATTTTTTGATAAAGTAACTGCTGGATACAAAATAGGTAGTATTAAAAAGATGTAACAGGTTTACGATTACTTTATTGAATGAAGTAGGAATATAGCCAGAAGCGAGCTAAAAGACCCATATATATTATTGCCTAGTTTGCATTTATAATAAATTTATAAAAAACGTTAGAAAACTTTAAAGTGCATACATTGTGAGATCTTTTTGATGACTTTCAATAAAACAAATAGTAATAAAAATAAAAAAGGGATTAGCTCAATGGTAGAGCAATCGTTTTACACACGAAAGGTTAGGTGTTCAAATCACCTATCCCTTATGTATAATTAGGCTTACTAAGCTTTATTCTAAATACCAAGGAATATATCCAATATTACATATTAACGTATGTTTTTTATCGATGCATGCATGCATAATTTCTGATATTACTAGCATGTTACAAGTTATGCGTGCAAAGCAATAAGTTAAGTTTTTTACATGCAACGCTTACGGAGTATTAGTCATCAGCAATATATTAAGCATGTCAGAGGTAGAAAAAACCTAAAAAATAATAAGTATTAAACATATAAAGGTGTACTTGCAAGATTACGAAGTATCAAAAGTAAGCATTAAAAATTTAACTGCATAGCTAACGTTTAACCCTTTTTTATAAAATTATAAGAAAGGTATAGCCATGCTAATATTTATTGTCATTTTCACCCAAGTTATTGCTCCGCACCAAAAGACTATAGCTTAAATTAATTTCATCCTGAGTTGCTTCCATATATTTATCAACCTCATTTCTAATTGTTCTCATAACCTAATCTAGCCCGGTACATAGTTGAGCATCTATATCTAGGCCCGGGTATGTATCTGATACAGCCACAGGCTGGGGTTGTAGCTTCAACAATAGAGGTTGGTCCCTTTTACCTAGATAGAAGTTATAATAAGTAGTAGCAGGTTATAACAAAAGATACATAATTGGAGAAAAGGCGTACTAGCATCAAAGTCATATAGCTTGAAATAATAAGGCGGTATATAATCATTGAGAAAATCACCCTTACATAAAACCTTATTCTTTAAGGGCGTCTAAAGTTAAGGATGAAAAGCTCCTTATTTATAAACGGATGTAAGCGTTTTGGTTTTGACAGCATCTAGCTCACTCCTTTGTGCCGATGTAAAGTTTCCTAGTACGGCCTCGAAGTCCGGTCTTCATCCTGGAATGTCCGTCCTTGCCTTTTTGTTTTGGCATTTGATAAAGAAGTTTGCCTCTATCAGTACTGATAATTAACATGTTGATTAAGTTGTGATTATATAATTTAAATGCAAAAATTGAGGAAAAATAAAAAGGAATAAATGTAGGTAGTTTATGTAAATATTAGCAGGGAGGCAGATTAAAAAAGCTTGGCGTATAATAAGTGATAACAGATCGGCATGTCACGACATGAATCAGCGTGCAACCGTATGACATATTACGGCATATGTTACTTAGTCACGCTACGGATTGCATCGGACCGGCTCAGACTAGATCGTCCCTAGTCTGCAATACATATCAACATTACTCCAATTCCAAATGACGCAATGATGTGGGCCATCTGTTTGATGATAATTATAAGTGATATCAACAATCTGATTTGATATCATATATATGATCGCCGATTATTGCTTACATGTTGCCAAGTAACGCAATGATGGGCAGTCTAGACCTACATAATATTAAGCCATCTCAAACATAGATAGCTGATGTATACCTTAGACGTGGGCAAATTACGCTTATTCGTTTGTACTTACCAAAAATGGATCATCATTATACCTCGTCTCGCAGGATGGGCAAAGCTACGATCTTTTATAGTCAATCACTTTATAAAGTCTTATCGCATGCCCATTTGGGAACAAGACTTGTGCATTTATGGTATTTAGTGATATCTCATATTTTGCATTAGCTAGTGCTACTAATAACACATCTCATGTGCACAATCTGCATATATTATTCATGGTTGAAAAACACACTAACATGGTCGTGTGAAGTATTTTATACGAGTCGGAAAAGATAAGTGGATTTATGTATACCAAGATAAAGCTAATAGTACCGTCCCCCGACAAATGAAAAGCTACAATATGTATGGTATTACAGCATGCAGTTGTAATTTATGGTTTTATATGTGTTATAGTAGAAATTTTGGAATCGATGTTAAAAAATGCTATTGGAGAGATGACTATAGCCTCTCATCGGATATGGTGCTCATTGTACCAAGCAAATACCCAAATACGGATCCAATTATCATTAATGGTCTCGACCTGAAAGACAAGTATCACTAAGAGAAAATATTTGAGATATTACATTATATGATTATACACAAAATTCCAAGAGGATCTACAACAAGTAGGTGTTCTAACATGTTATTTTTACTAAGCTAATTTTATTAGATGGAACCAGTTGCATATTGTAGATCCTCTTGGAATTTTGTTTATCTAAAGTTAGCATAACTTTATAACATATACATGATTTCTACCCCAAGGGATCGCAGAATGGCTCATATTTTTTTGCTTATAATACCAAATTAAAGGTATTAGGTGCATAATTACATTATTCAACATGTTAGTGTAAAGTTTTTATAGCTTTTTAACATTAAAAGTCCAGGTTTTAACTTTATCATCGACCTGGGATGGACATTAAGGATATAAGGTATTGCAATTTATACTTTATTGTTGGTGTTTTCATGTAGTTTTCAACACATCTATCTTACGAGATATAAAAAAGATTATCGCTGCTATACAATCTATTATGCTTATTCGTTACTAATGTTAAATGTAAAAATATTATATGTAGAAATACTAGTATCTTTTTTTATGTGTACGAAGTATAACGAAGTATAACGAAGTATAACGAAGTATAGCGAAGTATAACGAAGTATAACGAAGTATAACGAAGTATAACGAAGTATAACGAAGTATAACGAAGTATAACGAAGTATCAGCAAAAGAGATTAATAAAAGCTATAATTTAATAGTTTTGCTATACCATATCCATTATATTGTTAAAATCAATAACTAAGGAGTACATAGTATTAGATTATTATTATATTAAATTATAATAAATAAGTGAGATAATTTATATTGTTGGTATATAGTATTTATTGTTAGTAGTATAAAATTTAATTATAAGTATAAAACTAGATAATAGCAAAAAATAAAATAATTAATATGTATAAAAATGGTTAATTGTTACTATTGCTATTAGTATAAGTAAGGTAAAATTAATTTACAGTAGAATGGTTTAATTAAGCCTACAAACACATTTATAACTATTAGGCTATAAACTTTTTATTTAGTTTTTTATCGAGGCTTAGATTTGTAAGCATGCTAGAAGTATTATAAGCTAAGCATGCATGCATCCATAAAAAAAAAATATTGAAATAGCAATATTTCATATAAGCATTAAATTTAATGCTTGGTTTATGTAGTCCTTTTCATACCTATTGCCTATTCCTATGGGTTATCCCACTGATTCAGAACAGAAGATGCAGCTATTGAATAACAATACTGGAAAAAATTATTTAATACGTTATTTG